CTCATTTCGTACCGGAAAAACCTATGTATGAACAAGGATTGATTCTGCTTCCCCATCTAGCTACTCTAGGATGGGGAGTCGGTCCTGGTGGGGAAATCGTGGACACTTTTCCATATTTTGTATCTGGGGTACTTCACTTAATTTCTTCTGCGGTTTTAGGTTTTGGTGGTATTTATCATGCACTCATAGGACCCGAAACTTTAGAAGAATCTTTTCCATTCTTTGGCTATGTATGGAAAGATAGAAACAAAATGACCACAATTTTGGGTATTCACCTAATCTTGCTAGGTGTTGGTGCTTTTCTTCCAGTGCTCAAAGCTTTGTATTTTGGAGGTGTATATGATACTTGGGCTCCCGGCGGTGGAGATGTAAGAAAAATTACGAACCCAACTCTTAACCCAAGTGCTATATTTGGTTATTTACTTAAATCTCCTTTCGGAGGAGAAGGATGGATCGTTAGCGTGGACAATCTAGAAGATGTAATTGGAGGACATGTATGGTTAGGTTCCATTTGTATCTTCGGTGGTATCTGGCATATCTTAACCAAACCTTTTGCATGGGCTCGCCGTGCATTCGTATGGTCCGGAGAAGCTTATTTGTCCTATAGTTTAGCGGCTCTATCTCTCTTTGGTTTTATTGCTTGTTGTTTCGTTTGGTTCAACAATACAGTTTATCCCAGTGAATTTTATGGGCCCACCGGCCCAGAAGCCTCTCAAGCTCAAGCGTTTACTTTTTTAGTTAGAGACCAACGTCTTGGAGCTAGTGTGGGGTCTGCCCAAGGACCTACTGGTTTAGGTAAATACCTTATGCGTTCTCCGACTGGAGAAATTATCTTTGGAGGAGAAACGATGCGTTTTTGGGATCTCCGTGCTCCTTGGTTGGAACCCCTAAGGGGCCCTAATGGTTTGGATCTGAGCAAGTTGAAAAAAGACATACAGCCTTGGCAGGAACGACGTTCAGCAGAATATATGACTCATGCTCCTTTAGGTTCTTTAAATTCTGTGGGTGGTGTAGCTACCGAAATCAATGCGGTGAATTATGTCTCTCCCCGAAGTTGGTTATCCACCTCCCATTTCGTTCTAGGATTTTTCTTCTTCGTAGGCCATTTGTGGCATGCGGGAAGGGCTCGTGCAGCTGCAGCAGGATTTGAGAAAGGGATTGATCGTGATTTCGAACCTGTCCTTTCCATGACTCCTCTTAACTGAAAAAATAGATCGAACCAGATGGAAGATAAATCGATTCAATTTCATTACATCTATCTCCCATATCGGCGGGATAGGAGTATTTTCAAATACTCTCTTTCCAACTGGATCCTTGTAGCTCGGCTATATACAGCCGAGCTATTCTCTTTTTTTTTTTTTTTTTTTTTTTATTGGACCGGACCAATAAATGTGATTGTTGAAAAACAACAGGAGAGAGAGGGATTCGAACCCTCGATAGTTTTTTTTTACTATACCGGTTTTCAAGACCGGAGCCATCAACCACTCGGCCATCTCTCCCGAGGGACAACTTCTATTCTACCCCCTCGGATAATCCCTAACTATAAGCATAAGGCCGGGTCGATACCAACTATACCTGTGACATATGGTGATTTTTCATCATCATCTAGAATGGAAAAAAAAAAAAAGAAACGAATTTCCCTCTCCTCTCACACTCAAATATCAAATTGAAAAATTTTGAAAAGCTCGATCAATTTATGGTCAAATCCTTTCCATAGTGCATTTGATCAGAATTGAAAATTGGGGATCAGATGGTATAGTCTATTCAATCTGTTGGGAGCTTGTAAGATCACAACCATGACTATTGCTTTCCAATCGGCTGTGTTTGCATTAATTGCTATTTCATTTTTACTAGTGATTGGCGTACCTGTTGCACTTGCCTCTCCTGATGGTTGGTCAAGTAGCAAAAATGTTGTATTTTCGGGTGTATCATTATGGATCGGATCAGTCCTTTTTGTAGGTATCCTTAATTCTTTCATATCTTAGATCTGTTCTAGATGTTTTAGGTTCAAACCCCCTCCCCCCCCCTCCCGGAGGGGCTTTATAGCTCTTCTGAAGGGCCTTTTACTTCAGGCCCAAGGAGGAGGGGTTTTCCTTATCCGTAATTGAATGAATAAATGAATAATTGGACTGGACCATTCAAATCAAATCAAAAATAATATCTACTTACGAATGGGATTGAACATATATGTCTTTTCCATTTCAATGTTATGAATATATATATATATATATTCATAACATTGAAATGCGGGTATGGTTGAATGGTAAAATTTCTCTTTGCCAAGGAGAAGATGCGGGTTCGATCCCCGCTACCCGCCCGTCACATTGAATATGAAAAAGAATAATATTGATCGTTTCTTTTCCTCACTTATCATTCAATTAGAAAATGATAAGTGATAGAGCAATCCTTTCCGGACCAAAATACTTCGTATGTTCTGGTCTGGCGGAGACAGGATTTGAACCCGTGACCTCAAGGTTATGAGCCTTGCGAGCTACCAGACTACTCTACTCCGCACCATTGATTGATATCATAATCAGAATGGGTACACCAAACAATAATGGGATATACTACCCCTATATAGGGGTAGTATATCCCGTTATCACAAGAAACTTCAATTACTTTTTTTCTTTTCCTACCAACTCGATTTTGTTATCCCGGGCAATAAACATGCGTGGGCCATCTCACGGAGTATGTGTCCGGACAATCCAAAGTCTCGATAGTTGGCTCTAGGTCTTCCAGTCGAAGAACAACGTCGATGGAGACGTGTAGGTGCACTATTACGCGGTGAAGATTGCAATTTTCTATGAATTTCCCATTTGTCATCCAATGATGACACTTTGCTTTTTTCCTCCAAAGATTGACGAATTAAATGATATTTCCGTTCCAGTGCTTGTCTCTTCTTCTCTCTCTGAATGAGACTCTTTCTCGCCATAATAGTTCAGTCGGTACTATCACCTACCAGGAATAAAAATATAGATCAGATTTTAGATGGAGTAATATTACGTTGATTACTTTTTCTCTGTGGGGTATTGTCATTGTATCAATGACAATACCCATTCACTGATGAAACTGATGAAGAAAAATTAACCAAATTTGCCTGATGTAGAGGCAATTAAAAAAGCTGCATAAGTGAATATATAACCTACGGAAAAGTGAGCTAATCCAACTAATCGTGCTTGAACAATGGAAAGGGCTACTGGCTTGTCTCTCCATCGAACTAAATTAGCTAAAGGCGTGCGTTCATGGGCCCATGCGAGAGTTTCAATCAGTTCCTGCCAATATCCACGCCAGGAAATAAGGAACATAAATCCAGTAGCCCAAACAAGATGCCCGAATAAGAACATCCACGCCCAAACAGATAAACTGTTCATACCAAAAGGATTGTATCCATTAATAAGTTGTGAAGAATTTAACCATAGATAATCTCTTGACCATCCCATTAAATAAGTGGAAGACTCATTAAATTGCGCTACATTACCCTGCCATAACGTTATATGCTTCCAATGCCAATAGAAAGTAACCCATCCAATAGTATTCAACATCCAGAAAACTGCTAAATAAAAAGCATCCCAGGCCGAGATATCGCAAGTACCACCCCGTCCCGGACCATCGCAAGGAAAACTATAACCAAAATCTTTTTTATCTGGCATTAACCTGGAACCACGCGCATCCAAAGCACCTTTAACTAGGATCAATGTAGTTGTATGCAAACCTAGAGCAATAGCATGATGAACCAAAAAGTCTCCGGGACCAATTGTTGAGAACAATGAATTATTATTATCATTAATAGCATTTAACCAACCGGGTAACCATATGCTCTTACCTGCATCGAATGCTGGACCACTTGTTGAAGATAGGAGTATATCGAAACCATATAACGTCTTACCATGAGCAGATTGTATCCACTGAGCAAATATGGGCTCGATCAATATTTGTTTTTCTGGAGTACCAAAAGCAAGCATAACATCATTATGAACATAAAGTCCCAAGGTATGGAAACCTAGTAATAAACTAACCCAACTAAGATGAGATATTATAGCTTCCTTATGTTCCAACATTCTCGCCAATACATTATCCTTATTCTGTTCCGGATTATAATCCCTAATGAGGAATATAGCTCCATGAGCAAAGGCTCCTGTCATAATGAACCCGGCAATGTATTGATGATGAGTATATAATGCAGCTTGGGTGGTGAAGTCTTGTGCTATGAATGCATAAGCGGGTAAAGAATACATGTGTTGAGCTACCAAGGAAGTTATAACCCCCAAAGAAGCTAAAGCAAGACCCAATTGAAAATGAAGAGAATTATTAATTGTGTTATAAAGACCCTTATGCCCGCGTCCTAATAGGCCTCCTGGAGGAACATGTGCCTCCAAAATATCTTCCATACTGTGACCAATCCCAAAGTTGGTTCTATACATATGACCAGCAATTGAAAAAACAAATGCAATAGCTAAATGATGATGAGCCATATCAGTCAGCCATAAACTTTGAGTTTGTGGATGGAATCCTCCGAGAAGAGTTAGAATAGCAGTTCCCGCCCCTTGGGAGGTACCGAATAAGTGACTACTAGAATCAGGATTTTGAGCATAAAGATTCCACTGACCTGTGAAAAACGGTTCTAACCCTTGGGGATGCGGTAATTCATCCAAAAAATTGTCCCATCTGACGTGCACTCCCCTTGATTCAGGAATAGCGACATGAACTAAATGCCCTGTCCAAGCTAGAGAACTGACTCCGAAGAGTCCTGACAAATGATGATTGAGACGGGATTCGGCATTTTTGAACCATGAAACACTTGGTCTCCATTTAGGTTGTAAATGTAACCTACCCGCTATTAAAAAGATGACAGAAAGAAATAGCAAGAAAAGAGCTCCAGCATAAAGATCTTCGTTAGTGCGTAAGCCAATTGTATACCACCACTGATAAACACCGGAATAAGCAATATTGACCGGACCGGGAGCACCTCCTCGGGTAAAAGCTTCTATAGCTGGTTGACCAAAATGAGGATCCCAAATTGCATGAGCAATGGGTCTTACATGTAAGGGATCGCGTACCCATGCTTCAAAATTGCCTTGCCAAGCCACATGGAACAAATTACCGGAGGTCCACAGAAAGATTATTGCCAACTGACCAAAGTGGGAAGCAAAAATTTTATGATAAAGGCGTTCTTCGGTAATATCATCATGACTCTCAAAGTCATGTGCGGTCGCAATACCGAACCAAATACGACGAGTAGTTGGGTCCTGGGCCAAGCCTTGGCTGAACTTTGGAAATCTTGATGCCATAATGCTTTTCAAATCCTCCTAGCCATTATCCTACTGCAATAATTCTTGCCAGGAAGAACGCCCATGTTGTGACGATTCCACCCAGAAGGTAATGAGCTACTCCTACAGCACGTCCCTGTACAATGCTCAAGGCTCTGGGCTGGATAGCAGGAGCAACCTTCAATTTGTTATGGGCCCAAACAATAGATTCAATGAGTTCTTGCCAATACCCACGGCCGCTGAATAAGAACATTAAACTGAAGGCCCAAACAAAATGAGCACCTAAAAATAAAAGACCATATGCAGATAATGAAGAACCATAAGATTGGATCACTTGCGAGGCTTGTGCCCATAGAAAGTCACGGAGCCACCCGTTAATCGTAATGGAACTTTGTGCAAAGTTTCCTCCCGTAATATGAGTTACCACTCCCTGATCACTTATACTACCCCAAACATCGGACTGCATTTTCCAGCTGAAATGGAATATTACTACCGAAATTGCATTGTACATCCAGAATAAACCAAGGAAAACATGATCCCAGGCAGATACTTGACATGTTCCTCCTCTCCCAGGTCCATCACAAGGAAAACGAAAACCAAGATTTGCTTTATCAGGTATTAAACGGGAGCTACGGGCAAATAGAACACCTTTAAGTAGGATTAAAACAGTCACATGGATAGTAAATGCATGAATGTGATGTACCAAAAAATCCGCGGTTCCTAATGGAATTGGTAACAAGGCCACTTTGGAACCTACTGTCACCAAATCACCACCTCCCCAGGTTAAGCTGGTACTTGCTGTTGCACCAGGAGCTGTTGAACCAGGTGCTGAAGCATGAGTGTTTTGTATCCATTGGGCAAAGATAGGCTGTAATTGTATAGCAGTATCTGAGAACATATCTTGAGGACGTCCTAGAGCGCTCATAGTATCATTATGAATATACAGACCAAAACTATGGAAGCCTAAGAATATACATACCCAGTTGAGGTGTGATACAATTGCATCACGATGTCTAAGAACGCGATCTAATAAATTGTTGTATTGAGTAGTTGGGTCATAGTCTCTTACCATAAAAATCGCTGCATGTGCAGCAGCGCCAACTATAATAAACCCACCAATCCACATATGATGTGTGAACAGAGAGAGTTGGGTACCATAGTCAATAGCTAGGTACGGATAGGGGGGCATCGAATACATGTGGTGAGCTACAATAATAGTTAAAGATCCTAACATAGCTAGGTTAATAGCTAATTGAGCATGCCATGAGGTAGTTAAGATCTCGTAAAGACCTTTATGTCCCTCCCCCGTAAATGGACCTTTATGAGCTTCTAAAATGTCCTTGAGGTTATGGCCAATGCGCCAATTGGTCTTATACATATGACCGGCTATCAGAAAAAGAACTGCAATAGCCAAATGATGATGTGCAGTATCGGTCAACCACAGACCCCCCGTTACTGGATTTAATCCTCCACGAAAAGTCAAAAAGTCTGAATATTCCGACCAATTAAGGGTGAAAAATGGGGTCAATCCCTTAGCAAAACTGGGATAAAGTTGAGCCAAAAGATCGCGATTCAAAATAAATTCATGAGGAAGTGGTATCTCTTTAGGATCCACTCCAGCGTCTAGAAGTTGGTTAATGGGTAGAGAGACGTGTATTTGGTGTCCTGCCCAAGATAGAGACCCAAGTCCTAGTAACCCTGCTAAATGATGGTTCAACATGGATTCTACATCCTGGAACCAAGCCAATTCTGGGGCAGCTTTGTGATAATGAAACCAACCAGCAAAAAGCATTAACGCCGCAAATATCAATGCACCAATTGCAGTGCAGTAAAGTTGTAATTCACTGGTTATTCCAGATGCTCGCCAAATCTGGAAGAAACCAGAGGTTATTTGTATCCCTCGAAAACCTCCACCTACATCCCCATTCAATATTTCTTGGCCTACTATTGGCCAAACTACTTGGGCACTGGGTTTGATGTGAGTGGGATCAGCCAGCCATGCTTCATAATTGGAGAAACGAGCGCCGTGAAAATACATCCCACTTAGCCAAATAAAGATGATGGCTAGTTGACCAAAATGAGCGCTAAAGACTTTACGAGAAATCTCTTCCAAATCCTTAGTATGACTATCAAAATCGTGAGCATCAGCATGTAAGTTCCAGATCCAAGTGGTAGTATCAGGGCCTTTAGCTAGCGTCTTTGAGAAATGACCAGGTTTGGCCCATTTTTCAAAAGAGGTTTTTACAGGATCTCTCTCCACTACGATCTTTACTTCTGGTTTCGGTGAACGAATGATCATTTAATTCTCCCCTTTTCGGATGGGACATAAATAAGAAGAACCCTGCCAATAGCAATTAGTGAACTTCCGCGAGATATATCTCAACTTGTTTCTCCCCTTATTTTCTAGTTTATGACTGGAGCGACTATGATACGGGAGTCGATCTGAGGCAGGTGTTCAGTTTTATTATGACATATCTTCGAGGTGCTCAATGGACCGTGGGCTGTTACCATAAAGAAAAAGGCTTTTTAGTGTAATGGAAAAAGCAACGGTGATTATTACACCGTTTCTAGATGGATAAATATATATATATCTGTCTGTATATATGGATATATATATTTATCCATCTATTGATACTCCTCCATATGTCCCATATCAAAGCCATCCATTATAAATCGTTATTCATGGATCATTAATGAAAGACGTCTCCGGATGGATTTTACCCCTATTAAGAATATCCATCAACAATCCAGAATCAAAAAAGGTATTCTTTTTTTTTTATATTATAAATCAATTTCTATAAGATGTCGATAGAATCTCATTTTTGGTACTATTCTGGAAGAATCCCATTGATTTCGAGTCAGATATTAAATAATGAAAACGATTTCCCAATAATAGAAATTCTCATTCTCCAAAGCGTCCTGTAATCTTTAACCAATTTTGTGCTTCGATGTAATTGCCCGGAGCAAGTGCTATAGCTTGTTCCCAATACTCAGCAGCTTGATCGAACCAAGCCTCCGCAGTTTCAGGATCTCCCTGTCGAATGGCCTGTTCTCCTCGGTCGGGATAGGTCAACTTGGAAAAGTTTTCTTCCCTCAGAACCGTACTTGAGAGTTTCCTACCTCATACGGCTCAATCCACTATTCTTTAGTCCTCTACCAAAATTTCCAAAATATTATTGAATTGGAGATGATTCATTGGGAGTTCATATTAACCAAAGGACCAAAAAAAGTCAATGACATGAGTTTCTGATTTCACTTCCAATCAATTCAATGATCAGGTTCTATCTTTTCTCCTACCCTCAAAAAGATGAAGTATAGAAAGAGATATACTTCAGATTGATTGTCCAAATCAAAGTCTTTTTGCAAGGTAACTATCTCAGTTCCGTATAGAATTTTTGGAGAGTACTCTCTGAGTACTTCACATCTTTAGGATCTGATGCTACACCGCTGCTCAATAGCTTAGTAGATCAACTCTATTACATAAGTTGATTCCTGATTCTTGTCAATGAGCAGATTTGATCGTATCAGCCCGAACCTTCTTTCAATAATTGATCTTTACGGTGCTTCCATCATCAATTGAATTTTTTATCCATGGAATATTTAGGCTCTATCTATTCATATTCGGGCTCCTATGAGAGATGCTTTTTTTTTTTCGCTACAGCTGATAAAAACCGTTACTTGGGACGGTGCATATGTAGGAAGCCTTTTATTTTGTCCTTGCTCGTACTAGTTATTAACTAAGTTATTCTATGGTACAGATAGCCGCACGTAATGACAGATCAAGGCCGTATTATTAAGAGCTTGTGGTAAGGATGGGTTCCGTTCTAATGCTTGGAAATAATATTCCAAAGCCTTCGTATGTTCTCCATTACTTGTATGCACAAGACCTATATTATATAGTATATAACTTCGATCATAAGGATCAGTTTCCAGTCGCATAGCTTCATAATAATTTTGTAAAGCTTCCGCATATTCCCCTTCCGATTGAGCTGACATCCGTTACGGTCGTTCATTCCATTGAAATGATCTCCGCTTCAAAACCGTACATGAGATTCCCACCTCATACGGCTCCTCCTTTCTTTACAGTAGGTAATATGGGGAGTAATCCGTGGAATTGAAAAAAAAAAAGATTCTGACCCAATATTATGAATTAAAAGGGGCTAGTGTATTTCCAATAAATATCTAACCATCCTTCTTGCAAAGATTCTTTTCCAAATACCAAGGATCTTAGTACTAGGAATGGAACCTCTAACAATTTCTTTGTTCTTAACGCCCTGTATTCTCCGGGGATTAATCACTTCAACAATCTCCGATGGTTCCATTATAAGGGTATCCAAAGTACAAACGAGATGGATGTTTGTTGTCCCAACCATTCTCACTACCCTTCAGAAAAGGGTAATGCATATGGGCTATAACGAAGCTTTTGTGTTGTCGATTTCCATACGTAGTGCTTTCTCCCCTCATGTGCGCCTATCAAATAGGTTCAACTATACAAGCAAGGCCTATTGCATAGGTGTAACCTTTCGCTCGGTACTAAAATCCTCAGGAGATGAGAGCATCTAAAGGTGCATTGACCGGGGATACACGACAGAAGGAATTGTTCTATCTCCAGAACTCACCTTCACTGAGCGTAAGTTTTATTTTACTCAATTTTTATTCCCGAATACCTTTTCTTTCCAAAAAAAAGAAGAACGGAAAACATATCAAATCACACCATCTCTGTAATAGGTAAATGCTTCTTTCTCCCCCGGAGCCATCGGGATTATTCGCAATAAGATATCTGCTATAATTGTGAAGGTCTTATCAATAAAATTGTCATTTCTCTGAGATCTAGGCATAGTCAATTACAGATTTGATAATTTCCTTCATTCCCTTACGCAAATGATTCCATGAACGAAATTTTTTTTTTCTGGTGCACAATACCATAAAATGGATTTCCTTACAATCGTAAATATGTTCTCATTCTATCTATTCCAATCCAATTTCTTCTTTAAAATGGGAATAGATAGGGAATATTTTGAATAAATGTTCATTAGTAATATGAATAATAACGGAAAAAGATTCGTATTGAAAGAAGACTAGATTGGGTAAACTCGGGAAGTCCGGTTCGATTATGATCCGAACAAAGAAAGAGTTAAACGATCGAGCATTGCATAATGAGAATGCAATGCCCACCTAGCAATTGTGTGCTTTATCCATATAGATAAAGGAATATAGGGAAAATATAGTCATCATGACACAGGATCATTGCCAAAGAATTAGTTATTATACAATTGATAAGATGATCACTACAGATCCATATATGATCATAATATGGAATGGATCAGTTAATCTGTCTTAAATTATTGATTAGGCGATCCGAATACGTCGGATTAACAGGGATGAAAGAATTTGTAAGGAAGTTGCTATTCACTAATTTTGTTAATTAGAACCAAGAAATCTAATAGGAAAGATGGCCGAGCGGTTCAAGGCGTAGCATTGGAACTGCTATGTAGGCTTCCGCTTACCGAGGGTTCGAATCCCTCTCTTTCCGTATCTTCACCCTACTATTTTCTTCTCATCCATTGTTTTTCCAATCTATTGAATCCCAATAGGACGATTTCCTAATTACAGGATCAATCTACCTCTATTTGTAATAGAGAAAATAGAACGAACATTGGTTCGTGGTATGGGAAGAGTAAAGACTATTTTAAGAAGCAATAAAAGTATCGTAGATAACAAGTAACGTACGGAAGGATTATAAAATGTCTCCTTCGGGGAGGGGAAAAATAAGGGAGAAGAACAGAATTTCCAGATGCCCAGCAACCAACCCCTCCCTTTCATTTCATTCTCGATTCAAGCTTGACGGGAATAATACTCTACGACCAACAATTCATTAATCTTCAAACTGATCCATTTACTATCTATTATTTGATTGATGAATCCTTTATATTGTAAGGGATGAAAAGTCAAATGATTTGGCAATTTATCCCTCTGGAACAGGTCTATATTCTTCTTAATGATAGCTCTCAATCTTGGTTGATCTCTTATAGTAATCACATCTTGAGGTTTGCAAGGGTAACTTGGTATATCTACCATATGGTCATTGACCCGGATATGTCCATGATTCACTAATTGTCTAGCTCCAGGAATGGTGGGAGCCATACCCAATCGAAAAATAATATTATCCAAACGCATTTCAAGTAATTGCAATAGGACCTGGCCCGTTGAGCCTTTGGCTCTTCTAGAAATACGAACATATTTCAGCAATTGTCGCTCCGTTAGTCCGTAATGAAAACGCAATTTCTGTTTTTCTTCTAGCCGGATGCGATATTGAGATATTTTCCTGGAAGAAGACCGATTCATATTCATAGAATCCTTTCTGTTTTTGGGTCTTTTACTAGTGAGCCCTGGTAAAGTTTTCAGACGACGTATTATTTTTAAACGAGGTCCCCGATAACGGGACATAGAAACTCCTTTTTCAATTAACAGATAGTGCTAGAAAAAAAAAAAAGAATAGTATAACTCGTATGAGTACTACTGGAATTCTTTTATAATTCTTTTATATGGAAAACAAAGATCTTTCTCCAATTTGTTATAGATCCTAATAGCTCCAATCATTTCATTCATCCCGTTCCTAGTTGGGAATAAGTGATCATGGCATGACGGACCCGACGAACAATCGTAAGAGTATTCTCCACTCCATCTTGATCCTAACAAAACTTTGTGGATTATGGAAATGAGAGGAACGGAAAAGAGCCAGCTATCGGGATCGAACCGATGACCATCGCATTACAAGTGCGATGCTCTAACCTCTGAGCTAAGCAGGCTCGATGGAATATAACTCCTCATTTCATTGGTGTGAGATCCATAGATTCCTTTGGAATCCTAACGATTATAGCGCGAATCGGATTCAATGACGCAATCCAGATTACGATTACAAAGGAACATTGTTTGAATGTAGATTCTTTCAAGGGAAAGAAAGGGTCAATTGATATCGATCGTTTTACTCACTCTTCCAAATCGACCAGGGGAGGATAATAACATTGCATTTCAAATGGAGAAATAATATAATGATTCCCAGTCATATTCGATTGGGATAGAGATAGAGATGGCGAGAGAAGGGGAGTAGGGGAGGATATTTCTACCACCCAATATTGAGCAAATATCCAATGAATAATGCTGATGGATATTACATAATAGGATTAGAACAAGGTATGATCTTGTTCTTCGAGAAGGGGATATGGCGGAATTGGTAGACGCTACGGACTTGATCGAATTGAGCCTTGGTATGGAAACCTACCAAGTGATAGCTTCCAAATCCAGGGAACCCTGGGATATTTTGAATGGGTAATCCTGAGCCAAATCCGGTTCATGAAGACAATGTTTCTTCTCCTAAGATAGGAAGGGGATAGGTGCAGAGACTCAATGGAAGCTATTCTAACGAATGAATCTCATTTGGTCCAATACTGTAGTTATAGAACGCTCTATTTACACCTCAAAAGTGGAGAGATATTTTATATAACATCAGACAAAACTGGACTGGCGATCAGAACTTGAATCGTTCCAAGCATTTTATTCATAAGATAGATGCCAGATTCGAGTTGAAGTACTGATTTGACATTAAGTAATCCAATTATGAACTTATCTACTCTAGATGGAAAATTGAATCAGTTTTTGGAATAAATGGTTGGACGAGGATAAAGATAGAGTCCAATTCTACATGTCAATGTCAACAACAATGCAAATTGCAGTAGGAGGAAAATCCGTTGGCTTTATAGACCGTGAGGGTTCAAGTCCCTCTATCCCCACCCAAGTTCGTTCCCGAACGGACTGATCTATTTTCTCCAATTCCATTGGTTCAAATCCATTCTAATTTCTTCTCTTAGAGAAGAAATTAGAACATGAATCTTTTCATCCATCTTATGACAAGTTGAGTTGATCCGTTAATCAGTTGATCATATGATCAATTCATTTTGTGATATATGATCTACATAGATTAGATCGTTTGAAATTATTCAATTGCAGTCCATTTTTTCTCATATTAGTGACTTCCAGATCGAAAATAATAAAGATCATTGTAAAAACTGGGAAAAATACTTTTTCCTTATTTTTAGTTGACATAAGTTAAGAACCTGTACCAGGATGATCCACAGGGAAGAGCCGGGATAGCTCAGTTGGTAGAGCAGAGGACTGAAAATCCTCGTGCCACCAGTTCAAATCTGGTTCCTGGCAAGATGTCAATATCAATGTCTCCATATCCATCCATCTATTCTATCTAGACATATCCGTATGTATATGTACATACGGAGACACCCCGATCAAAATAGATAGATGAATAAATCTGTTCTCCCCCTCTTCTTTGCTCATATTGTCCCTCCCTGTCCGTTCCAATTGAATCCCGATACTCTGTACATATAAAAAAGTAGGATCGAGAACTCAGAGGACAAGATTTGACGGTGGGACTAAGAATTCGGCTCCGATACTAGTCGGAATCTATTCATCCTATTCCATCCGAATCAAAATGGGATATATTATCCCAACGATAGATCTATAATTCCAGAGTTGAAGTAGATCCAAATGTTGCAAAGGGTATCTCGAAAGTAGATTCGAATTGAGGTTCAGAAGATTGATGTAATAACTTTTGATCATAGTTTCTAGTATGAATACTGGATCCAATATGATGATCCCTATGATTTATAGGGAAATATTTTATTCTTTCCTTGTTGGAGTTCGGGCCTCATATATCCATCGAACTAACTTTTCTTTCACGAAGTTTCGTTATAGCATCTATAATAACCTCTGGTTCGGTTGGGCAATCTGGCGAATAGACATCCACAGGAATTAACTTATCTACTTCGTGAACGGTACTATAAGAATCTGTACCAAACATTTCTATGTGATAGTACATGCTCCCAGGGCAACTACAGATTTTGGTTCCGGCATTTGTTCGTATAATCAATCTCACTACAGAAGGAGTCTTTTTCATGGTCACAGTCCCCGCTGTTATAATGAGGTCAGCTCGTCCAGGACCAATGGGGTAGTTGAAATACCTGGATTCAAAATTGTTTGATCAAGTAAAGGTAACTCCATAGGATTCATCATTGGCTTTATGCCATTTTGTACTCCCCTCCCCCACTCGGAAACTAAGGAACATTCCAATGTTCCTTTTCGCCACGTATGCACTGAACCAAAGATGAAAATAAGCACGAGAATTGAAGCTCCTATAAATGCAGATATACCCTGTATACTAGAATAATAGCCCATAGAGAAAGGGAGACTGTTCCAACATCAAGAACAACAAGAACTGGAGCGAACATATAATGATCTTAGATCGGATCCAAGTATCTCCCCATTGGTTCGATACTTGATTCGTAACTAGTAGTCCGGTTCTTGAGGGAGCCAAACCTCTGGAAATAAAGGATGCAAGAATAGGTAGGAATGATACTAGATATTAATGAAAATATCCAGCCGTATTATATTCGGGAAATAGGAACATGAATATACTCCTTTGAAATAGATTAAATTCTTCTATTTTTCCGTCAACTTCTTCATCATTCTCCCACCCACCATGAGTGGAAGACCAAAGGACCGAACAATCAATACAATCAATTCTAATTGATTCACATATTATTGTTTGTTTTGTCCATGGCTTATTATCAAAATGAAATGTTTTTTGAATGTCTATTGATAATATTTGACATGAATCAAGTATGAGAGAAAGAATGTAAATGGGTCCCGATCCCGAACTAACCCATTTTAGATCTGAGTCTATACTCATATTATAGAATGAGTATGTTGATGATCTTTATCCAGCATCCATGGCTGAATGGTTAAAGCGCCCAACTCATAATTGGCGAACTCGCGGGTTCAATTCCTGCTGGATGCAGGGGAACTGCACATATCCATTCCATTATTGATGGAATGGGGGAAGAAGTATGAAGAATAACAACAAACAATTGAAGCATACCAAGCCTTTCATTTTATTGAAAGGCTTATTAATATTCAATTAAGAAATATACGATAACAATCTGTCAAATTATTATCCGCCTATTGAAATAGATTCAACAGCGGCTAGATCCAGAGGAAAGTTGTGAGCATTACGTTCGTGCATAACTTCCATACCTAAGATATAATATATCTGTATCATTAAATTTGTATATGATCCGATATAATAATAGCTACAGGCTTTACGAGAAAAGGAATAAAAAATAGAAAAAAAAAAGAAAGGAGGGATAAAAATTTATGGATGAAGTGAAATATCCAGTACTTACGGAAAAAAGTATTCGTCTATTGGAAAGGAACCAATATACTTTTAACGTCGATTTGCAATCAAACAAAACAAAGATTAAAAATTGGATTGAAAATTTCTTCGATGTTAAAGTAATAGCTATGAACAGCTATCGCCTCCCTGAAAAAGGAGGAAAGAGAGGGTCAATGATAGTACATCCAATACGTTGTAAACGTATGATTATTACACTTAGAACCGGCGATTCTATTCCACTCTTTTCAGAACAATAAGATTTCAAAATTGAAACTAAATGGCCATCCGTTCATATAGAATTTTAACTCCGGATACACACAATAGATCTGTATCAGGTTTCGATGGAAGAGTGCAGTTGGACCCGCAGAAGAAATTGACCTCTGGACAACATCATTGTGGGAAAGGTCGTAATGCAAGAGGAATTATTACCGCAAGACACAGGGGAGGGGGTCACAAGCGTCTGTATCGTCAAATTGATTTTCGACGGGATAAGGAACACATATCAGGAGAAATTGTAACCATAGAATACGACCCTAATAGAAGTGCATACATTTGCAAGGTGCATTACAAGAATGGCGATAAGATGTATATTCTGCATCCCAGAGGGGTCATGATTGGAGATACTATTCTTTCTGGTCCAAAAGCTCCTATATCAATAGGAAATGTCCTACCTCTGAGTGCGGTTTGAATTATTAATTTACGTGATCGGAAGCAACCGATTGGGTTTACAGCGAAACCCATAAATCTATCACTGATCCAACTAGGACACTTTTACGGGACGAACCCCAAAGGGAAACTGAGGATAAATGACAGCAGGTGATTGGATCCAAAAATTGTTCATATCGGATCATTGGTTCCGAAGATATGATAATATGGAGAGGACCAGATTGTTTGTCCGAAGCATGAACAAAATGGGATAGAGGCACCCTCGAAAAAGACAGGTTACTCACATTTGATCTGATGGTCAGAGGCGGATTCGGAGCTGGACAGTGGTAGTAATTCCCAAAAGAAAAAAAGATGGGGAGAGGAAAAAAGTAAAAAGAGAGAGAAGAGAAAAAGATGTTTAATATGCCTCCTACGTTATCCATAAAATACAAAAGTATTAGCGTAATTTGATAAAGTCATTCATTCTGAATGCTACATAAAGAATATAAGCCAGATGATGGAATAGAGAGACCTAGGATGTAGAGAATCGGGACATAGAGAATACAATAGATGTTCCTTCTCATCTCGATTCTATTTATTTAATATATGTGAATATCATATACATCCAGAAAGCTGTATGCCCTGAGAGAGGCTTGTACAGTTTGGGAAGGGATTTTTATTCATCGGAATAAGAGTCTACTTCAACCAATATGCCCTTAGGCACGGCTATACATAACATAGAAATAACACTTGGAAAGGGTGGACAATTAGCTAGAGCGGCAGGTGCTGTAGCAGAACTGATCGCAAAAGAAGATCGATCGGCCACATTAAGATTACCGTCTGGAGAAGTTCGTTTAATATCTGAGAACTGCTCAGCCACAATTGGACAAGTGGGTAATATCACTGCGAACAATAGAAGTTTCGGTAAAGCCGGAGCTAAACGTTGGTTGGGTAAGCGTTCTGAGGTAAGAGGAGTAGCTATGAACCCTGTAGACCATCCTCATGGAGGTGGGGAAGGAAGAACCCCAATTGGCAGGAAAAAACCTGTGACCCCCTGGGGCTATAGTGCACTTGGAAAGAAAAGTCGGAAGAGGAATAGATACAGTGATGCTTCAATCCTTCGTCGACGTGAGTAAGAATGGTTGGATATCCATAAAAAAAAAAAAAAAAAAAAGGAAAGAAAGGTAATTGATCATGGCGCGTTCACTGAAAAAAAATCCTTTTGTGGCTAATCATTTATTGAGGAAAATTAAAAATCTAAACATAAAAAAAGAAAAGAAGATAATAGTTACTTGGTCCCGGGCATCTGTCATTGTACCCGCAATGATCGGTCATACAATTGCTGTTCATAATGGGAGGGAACATTTACCCATTTATGTAACAGATCGTATGGTAGACCACAAATTGGGGGAATTTGCACCTACTCTACTTTTTCAGGGACATGCAAGAAACGATAAGAAATCTCGTCGTTAATTGAGAGAGACTTGTCATTCATTGGGGAGGATGGAGTCAATGGGAAATAATAGTCCAGGTCCAGAGATACGAGCTTTGGCGAGAAATATACGTATGTCCGCTCATAAAGCGCGTAGAGTAATTAATCAAATTCGTGGTCGTTCATATGGACAAGCACTTATGATATTGGAACTGATGCCTTATGGGGCCTGTTATCCCATATCACAATTAATTCATTCTGCGGCGGCAAATGCAAATCACAATATGGGTTTGAACAAAGCCAATTTACTCGTTGGTAGAGTCGAAGTGAATGAGGGTGCTGTTTTGAAAAGGATTCAACCTAGAGCTCAGGGACGCGGTTATCCAATACAAAAACCCACTTGTCATATAACTATTGTATCGGAGGAAATATCCAGATCGAATGATCCGATTATGTCAATAGAATCCCGAAAAAAAGGATATGTATGGCGCAGAAAATAAATCCACTTGGTTTTAGACTTGGTGTAACCCAAAATGATCGTTCCCATTGGTTCGCACAACAAAGGAATTATTCCAAAGATCTCCGAGAAGATCAAAAAATACGTACTTGCATTGAAAACTATGTACGAACACATATAAAGAGCTCCTCGAATTATGGAGGAATTGCACGTGTAGAGATTCGCAGAAAGATCGACTTGATTCAGGTCAAAATCTATATTGGATTTCCCAACTTGTTGTTAATAGAAGGTAGGGGTCAAGGAATTGAAAAATTAAGAAACGATGTACTAAATATGCTCGATTCTGCGGACCGAAAACTTCACATTGCTATAGAAAAAGTTGCGAAACCCTATAGAAAACCTAATATTCTTGCGGAGTATATTGCCCTACAGCTAGAGAAGAGAGTTCCATTCAGAAAAACAATGAAGAAAGCTATTGAACTGGCTGAACGGGAAGAGGTAGAAGGTATTCAGATCCAAATTGCAGGACGTCTCGACGGAAAGGAAATTGCCCGGGTCGAATGGGACAGGGGAGGTAGGGTTCCCCTACAGACAATTCGGGCTAGGATTGATTATTGTTATTATCCGGTTCAAACCATCTATGGAGTTTTAGGGATCAAAATTTGGATTTTGGAAGAGTAGGAATAATTGGTCTTTTTTTTCTCCAATCTGCCCGATCATGGATCATCAATTCTATCAGATCGAATAGAAATTAGATTTACCATTTTGGAACCATGCTATGCTTAGTGTGCGACTCGTTGGAATCGAGCTTTTCATTCTTTTCCGGAGTTATGGAGAACTCGAAATAAGAACGTATTGGTCTCTATAAAAAAACTAGAGACTAACTCATTGCTTCATATTGCCAAGATCCAATAACTATGGGTAGATACTATCACCTCGTAAATACTTTTTTCCGCGAGAGAAAAATGATATTTTGATCTCTCGTGAAGCGAGAAAGGTGTTTGGTAATGCGGAAAAAGAAGAAAAAGGAGAAATCTTCTCCCAATATTGTATGGTTCATTAACTACCCTCCGAAAAGCAGTGTGATAAAGCATAAGAATCATCCTGATTCATTCAAGCAAGATTGAAGGAATTCAGTTTATGAAGGAGAAAGAGCTTCGGGTCGATGGAAACTAAGGAAATTGATTCCGTAACAGATGAAAATAAAGCTCCATTGCGGAGGGAAGACCTGGGCATTTAGATAGAAGCTATGGAACGATGGAACCTATGACTGCATAAGATCATATAGGAATCTTAATCATTCATTGGATAGGATGGCGAAATAAACCAAAAATCAATTAAGCTCATTGGAGTCTATAGGCCCCATGGAGCAAATATTGGAAGAGTCAATATTCGCCTGTGAAATTATTTATTAAGGCATTGGATGGAAATATAAGAGTTATTCGTCCTGTAAATTAGATTCTATATACAATATGTGTAATGCGTAGATATAGACTCATTTATATATAACTAATAACTATTGATTGTCCAATTTGACATAGATTATTCACGAGGAGCCGGATGAGAAGAAACTTTCATGTCCGGTTCTGAATTAGAGATGGGATCAAAATACTATTAACCATCGACTATAACCCAAAAAGAACAAAATTTCGTAAACAACATAGGGGAAGAATGAAGGGAGTATCTTACCGCGGCAATCGCATTTGTTTCGGTAGATTCGCTCTTCAAGCACTTGAACCCGCTTGGATCACATCTGGGCAGATAGAAGCCGGACGAAGAACGATTACTCGTTATGCCCGTCGTGGTGGAAAAATATGGGTACGTATATTTCCCGACAAACCTATTACAATGAGACCTGCAGAAACACGTATGGGTTCCGGGAAAGGATCTCCCGAATATTGGGTATCTGTCATCAAACCAGGTCGAATACTTTATGAAATGGGCGGAGTATCCGAAACCGTCGCTAGAGCAGCTGCTAGAATAGCTGCATACAAAATGCCTATACGTACCCAATTTGTTACTACTTAACCCATACAGAATCAAAGATTTCTTTCTGGTGGAAGAAGATTACTAGTTCGTAAGAACTCTTCCTTTTTTTTTTCATGTTATCTGCCGAGATAACAAATCTTTTGGAGGAAAAATGATTCAGTCTCAAACTTATTTGAATATAGCGGATAACAGTGGAGCCCGAAAAATAATGTGTATTCGAGTTCTAGGAGCAAGTAATCGTAAATGCGCTCATATAGGTGATGTTATAATTGCTATAATTAAAGAAGCAGTACCTAACATGCCCCTGGAAAAATCGGAAGTAGTTAGAGCCGTAGTTATACGCACCTGTAAAGAATTTGAACGTGACAATGGAATGATGATACGATCTGATGACAATGCAGCCGTTGTCATTGATCAGGAAGGAAATCCAAAAGGAACTCGAGTTTTTGGTCCGGTTGCTCAGGAATTGAGACAATTGAATTTCACTAAAATAGTTTCATTGGCTCCCGAAGTCTTATAAGTACTGATAGATCTTGTAGGAATCTTTGACTTAAAGTTAATCAAATGATACATGACATGGATCAATTCATTGCACCTCAGGCATATTCCTCAAAGAAGATCGAACATGCCTTTTATATCGAGACCAGGAATTCCTAAGAATTCGTTCGTCATGGGTAACGATACTATTGCCAATCTAATTACTTCTATAAGAAACGCTGACATGGTAGAAAAAGGAACGGTTCGAGTAACAGCTACTAATATTACCAAGAACATTGGAAGGATCCTTTTACGAGAAGGTTTTATAGAAGATGTTAGGGAGCATCAGGAAGGCCAAAAATCTTTTTTGATATCGACTTCAAAATATCGGAGAAGGAAGAAAAGGACATATATGACCACGTCAAAGCGTACCAGCAAACCTGGTTTGAGAATTTATTCTAATTATCGAGAAATTCCAAAAGTTCTAGGTGGAATGGGGATCGTAATTCTTTCTACTTCCCAAGGAATTTTGACGGATCGAGAAGCTCGACAGAAAAAAATTGGAGGAGAAATTTTATGTTATGTATGGTAATTGATCCAAATGTTGTCCAAAAATATGGATTCTGTAAGATATCCCCATAGTATGAAAAGTCGGAGCAAATCGAGACACCATTCATCTTCATCCAAGCACGTTAGTCAAGTTTTTGAATTAAAAGAGGAGGAGATTCGATGAAGAAACAGAATCTGATCCATGCGGAAGGTTTGGTTACTGAATCACTCCCCAACGGTATGTTTCGAGTTCTGACAGATAATGGATGTCAGATTTTGACTCATATTTCGGGTAGGATTCGACGTAATTCCGTACGAATACTACCAGGAGATAGGGTCAAGGTCGAATTAAGTGCTTATGATTTAACCAAAGGACGTATAATATATAGACTTAGCAACAAATCTTAAAACGATTGAATCACCTTTTGAACATCTGATAGGGATCGAGAATCATAGATGAAACAGACTCTCTGTCTCAGGAAACAAAATGTAATATGAGCAAATTGGAGGGTCACAAACATGAAAATTCGTGCTTCTATTCGTAGAATTTGTGGAAAATGTCGACCAATTCGTAGACGGAAACGAGTTATGATAATTTGTTCTAATCCGAGACATAAGCAAAAACAGGGGTAATCCTCTTCTATATAAATGAATGCATCTAGTGGTAAAACTGAACTCATAATTATTAATATGTCAAAAACTATAAAAAGAATTGGTTCACGTAGGAATGAACATCGAGTACTCAAAGGAGTTATTTACGTTCAAGCAAGTTTTAACAATACCATTGTGACTGCTACAGATGTACGGGGACAAGTTATTTCTTGGTCTTCTGCTGGTGCCTGTGGATTCAAAGGTACAAGGAGAGGTACACCATTTGCTGCCCAGACTGCAGCAGAAAATGTTATTCGCACATTAATGGATCGGGGTATAGGACGAGTAGAAGTTATGATAAGTGGCCCTGGTCGAGGGAGAGATACAGCATTACGAACCATTCGTAGAAGTGGCATACTATTAAGTTTTGTACGTGACGTAACCCCTATGCCACATAATGGATGTAGACCTCCCAAAAAGAGACGTGTTTAAGAATTGAATGAATTTCAAGAGAAAGAAATGATTTAATGATCTGATCAAATATTCTTGGTATGATTCGAGATAAAATCTCAGTCTCTATTCAGACACTACGATGGAAATGCATCGAATCCAGAGCATACAGTAAGCGTCTTCATTATGGCCGTTTTGCCCTATCCCCGCTCCGCAAAGGTCGAGCCGATACAATAGGCATCGCAATGCGAAGAGCTTTACTTGGAGAAGTAGAAGGAACATGTATCACACGTGTGAAATTAGAGAACATAAAACATGAATATTCTGCGATAATAGGTATTGAAGAATCAGTACATGACATTTTGATGAATCTAAAAGAAATTGTACTTAGAAGTGACTCGTACGGAATCCGAGAAGCTTCTATTTATATTGTTGGACCCAGAAATGTAACTGCTCAAGATATCATATTACCACCTTCTGTGAAAATAATTGATACTACACAACATATAGCTAGACTTACTAAATCAATTACTTCTGATATCAGATTACAAATTGAAAAAAATCGCGGATATATTATACATAGTTCAAATAATTATCAGGACGGAATTTTCCCTATAGATGCTGTTTTTATGCCTGTTCGCGATGCGAATTATAGTATTCATTCCTATGGGAGCGGAAATGAAATACAAGAAGTCCTTTTCCTGGAAATATGGACGAATGGGGGGTTAACTCCTAGGGAGGCACTTTACGAAGCTTCTCGAAATTTGATCGACTTATTTATTCCCTTCCTGCATGGAGAGGAACAGAACATCGATGGAATGAACAATAAAAAAGGGTCTAATATGCTTCCCTTCCCCCTTTCGCACGTATTGACTGATACGGGGGAAACGAAAGAAAAAATTGCATTTAAACATATTTTCATTGACCAATTAGAGTTACCCCCCAAAACCTATAACTCCCTCAGAAGAGCCAATATCCATACATTATTGGACCTCTTAAATTACAGTCGAGAAGATCTAATGAAAATTGAACACCTCGAGAAGGAATCTGTCGAACAGGTATTGGAAGTTCTACGAAAACGTTTTGCAATTGATCCACCCAGGAATTAGTTTCGGGTTCATAAAATGGTTGGTTTCATTTAATCTCTTCATTCATTTCCTTTCCCCAAGTTCTTTTGGAGAGTCATGAGAATTATTTTGAATCTTTTACATATCTCTTCTCTTTTCGTGGAATATTCGAAAGAAATCTCTGACAAGATGGGTATATCTAGGGAGATATAATTTGTCTTAAAGCAACTACTCCCTAGATATATGAAAAAAAAAAATTTGAAATATTTTTATATTTGACAGTTGGATCAAATTGGATTGGAAAAGACCTAAAGTTAAAGATTCATCAATAGGCAATGCTGCCCCAATACCTAACCAAAGAGCTACTGCAGTACCGATCAAGGATACTGTTGTAGCTACTGGACGACGAAATGGATTCTGAAATTGATTCACATTCTCTAGAAAAGGCACCGTCAATGATCCCGCGGGTACTGAGGCCATTAAAAGGACACCTAATAATTTGTTAGGTACTGTACGAAGTATTTGGAATACAGGGAAAAGATACCATTCGGGCAATATCTCCAAAGGAGTTGCAAATGGATTTGCTGGTTCACCAATCATTGATGGTTCTAGAACCGCTAAACCTATTGTACATGCAATAGTACCTAAAATTACTACTGGAAAAATATATGAAAGATCATTGGGCCAAGCGGGCTCTCCATAATAATTATGTCCCATACCTTTAGCTAATTTAGCCCTTAATACAGGATCATTTAGGTCAGGTTTCTTTGTTATTGGGATAAGTAGATCTTTATGGATCTATCCCCCGAAAGAACCGGACATGCCAATTTTTATCATCCGGCTCGAACAATAACTGGAGGAAGTATATATCACTTCTTTTTCCCGTGATGGAAGACGAATTGGAAGAATAGGAACTAATAATGTCTATGATCATCCATCATTGGTCATTTTATTATTCCAGTTAAATGCTCATTACCCAAGTAAGCTCACAAATTCGATCATGATCGATATGCCTTTTGGACCATCTTAGTCCTTGTAATTTGTGTTTATCACCACGAATAGACCTCAAAAGTTTTTTAGCATACAAGGTATTGACTTGTTATTGATCCGGCCTCTCTCCTTCCTTAGATCCCTTCTTTCACTCCAATAGTTTTCCCATCGAAATGGATGCAAGGGAAATGGATGCATTTTCACACTATGAATAAGTAAAGTCATATGGTCCAATTATTGAATATATGAAAATATTGCCCCATTGTCCGGATCTCGCGGAGCCCTTCCTGATTCGGATTCGATCATAGAAAGAATTCTCTTGGAACGTAACAAACTGACCAATGCCTTTCCACCCAGGTGCTAAACTTCCTATTTCTGATAAGGAAATTGGGACAGAGACACATTTGATAAGAAATCTTTATGTGGTAGATCGGATAAAGTATCTGCATGGCCTAATCAATAGTTCAAGTCACACACTCCCATAATCCATCTTCTCCGTCTGAGAATCTACTCCAATTATTTGTTTGTATTGGATGAATAATACTCCAAAATTGAAAGGAGAAATCCGAGGACCATATTTTCTATTTTCTATGGATATTTCCATTTTTGAATAAGAAATATTCCTGGCGATGATATATTACCGTCGTTACTCGGGACAAGAAGTTATGAATAGTTATTTTCAATCTATCTTTCCTCTCTATAAAGGACCTGAAATACCCTGCTTACGGATCATTAAAAAGTGCATTGGCATAAATACAGCAGTAAGAAGGGGTAATATGAAAGTGTGTAAACTATAAAAACGAGTCAAGGTAGATTGACCCACACTAACACTTCCACGTAATAATTCTACCAAAGGAGATCCTATTACAGGAATAGCCTCAGGCACACCAGTCACAATTTTCACTGCCCAATAACCAATTTGATCCCAGGGCAAAGAATAACCAGTTACACCGAAAGATACGGTCAAGACAGCCAAAATTACACCTGTGACCCAAGTTAATTCACGGGGTTTTTTGAATCCACCTGTGAGATAAACACGGAATACGTGCAGGATCATCATTAGAACCATCATACTTGCCGACCATCGATGGATTGATCGGATTAACCAACCAAAGTTCACTTCGGTCATTAGGTATTGAACAGAGGCAAAAGCTTCTGTAACGGTCGGACGATAGTAAAAAGTCATAGCAAAACCAGTAGCTACTTGTACTAAAAAACAGGTAAGTGTGATCCCCCCTAGACAATAAAATATATTGACATGAGGAGGAACATATTTACTGGTGATATCATCCGCAATCGCCTGAATCTCGAGACGCTCTTCGAACCGATCGTATACTTTATTGAGATAGGTAAACTGAAATTCCCCCTCTGAAAACCGTACATGATAATTTCCCTTCATACGGCTTGAACAAGAACACGCAAATGCTTTTGAACACAAATATATAAATTGGGGAAAATATTGAGATACTTTATGGTTCGTTGCCTGACCGGCTGGAGAAATGAAGATGATTCGAAACAATCCAGCATTTCTATTAGAAGACTCTATAGTGCCAAAATTTCAAATAGTGCCAAAATTTCAAGTCGGCTCATCCCCATGATAAATCACTATAGGCCCTTTGAACAATCTTTTACCCTATTCGTGTGATATCAGTTCCCTAGAAAAGAACTAATATAGACGATTTATAGGAATTATCTTGTCGAGATCTCAATAGATGAATCAATCCAAACCTCAGATTTCAATTATACCCCGATGATTTTCTCAAAAGGTTCTCTGGGTAATAACCTTTTCATTTTTGCCCATTCGACGAAATAAAATATGCTAACTAAGAGAAATAAGATACTATATAATTCTTTGGTCATAATCAGCATAATTATGAGAGGGGATAGATCCTTCGATTTATTATAGGAAATACCTCTTTCAAATTCTTTATTGGAAGTCTGGTGACGAGGAAATGATAGGTACAAACCATAGTTCAGATCTTCCTGGAACATATCTATGATAGACCTCGTGCTCTAGAGATTCAATATTCTAGAAATGAAATATCCAACGAGGTAGGACCATCTTTATGAAGATAACAGATCGGTCTTCTGTACTATAAATATGGATCTATTTCAACAAGTCGCACACCCATATTCCAAAAATCCTTAGAGAAAAGTAATTACACGATCAAACTAGTGGAACAAGATAAGCTAAAAACTAAAAGCCACTATTTGGTCTGGGTTTGAATCCCTTAGTTCTTTTTTTTTTTTTTTTTCTTCAAGAGCTCACCAGGCTAATTTTGGAGTTCCTCTAGTCCCAACTAACCGGAATCCCATCCAATAAAACGGAAGAATTATAAATCTCCAAGATAATAGATAGGAATACTGCAAATAGAGCCATTGTAAAACCCATAAGAGCAGTAGTTCCCCATCCAGGAGCTACTTTACCATATTCTGAATTAAGCGGTTTTAAGGACGTTCCTACACGGGTTTCTCTTGGCGTGATTTTGGAAGTATCATCAATGGTCTGTGTAGCCATAGAAACTATTGTATTGGTTAAGATCTGTTAACTTTGTTATTATATGGTAAACATACCATGATATTGGGATCACCTAATAATGGAAACTGCAACCTTAGTCACCATTTCCATATCTTGTTTACTTGTAAGCTTTACTGGTTATGCCCTATACACCGCCTTTGGGCAACCCTCTAAACAACTTAGGGATCCTTTTGAGGATCACGAGGACTAATTGAAAGAATGACCTTCCCCTATAGGGAAGGTCATTCTTTCTTTGATGGGAGAGAAAGAATGAAGATTTGGAGAAGCAAAATTATTTCCCCCCTTTAGTCGGAACTTTGGGTGGTTCTCGGAAGAAAATAGCGAAAAAAATTATCCCTAGGGTCGATACCAACAGGAATGTATAAACCAATGCTTCCATAGATTTGATCGTAATTTACAATTATGGAGATAGCTTTCGTACTAATATTGATTAGAGAAGAGATAGGAGCAATATCATACCACTTGTCTTTTAGTAGTTGGATCTCCCAGTTTTTGGAATGCTCCAAATTCTATTCGAGAATCCAGATCCGGGTCGATACCAGCAAAAACATCTCTGAATAAGGTCCTAGCACCATGCCAAATGTGTCCAGAAAAGAAAAGGAGAGCAAATGTAGCATGTCCGAAAGTAAACCAACCCCTTGGACTACTACGAAAAACACCATCGGATTTTAGAGTAGCACGATCTAATTCAAAAATTTCACCTAATTGAGCACGTCTAGCATATTTTTTCACTATAGCAGGATCACCAAAACTGACCCTGTCAAGTCCACCACCATAGAACTCAACAGTTACACCTACTTGTTCAACACTATACTTTGATTCTGCCCTCCTAAAAGGAACATCGGCTTTCACAATTCCTTCTTTGTCCACCAGAACTACTGGAAATGTTTCGAAAAAGGTAGGCATACGACGTACAAAAAGCTCATTTCCCTCCTTATCTTTGAAGATAGGGTGTCCTAACCAACCAACAGCTATTCCATCTCCATTGTCCATTGCACCTGCTCTGAATAACCCCCCCTTAGCTGGATTATTACCAATGTAATCATAAAAAGCGAGTTTCTCGGGAATTTTGGACCAAGCTTCTGATAGGCTCAAATTTTCGGCCAGACCGGCACGAACCCGTCGATCTATTTCTTGTTGGAAGTACCCCTGATCCCACTGGTAACGAGTGGGACCAAATAATTCGACCGGAGTAGTTGCGGAGCCATACCACATGGTCCCAGCAACAATGAAAGCTGCAAAAAACACAGCAGCAATACTGCTGGATAGGACCGTTTCAATATTCCCCATGCGTAATCCTACGTATAAACGTTGGGGAGGACGAACACTGAGATGGAATAGACCTGCTAATATACCCAAAATACCCGCTGCTATATGATGAGAAGCTATTCCTCCCGGAACAAAAGGATCAAAACCTTCAGCTCCCCATGCTGGATCCACTGGTTGTATTTTTCCAGTTAGTCCATAAGGATCAGACACCCATATCCCAGGACCATACAAACCCGTTACATGAAATGCTCCAAATCCGAAACAAGCTACTCCTGAGAGGAATAAATGAATTCCAAATACTTTTGGCAAATCTAAACAAAGTTTTCCCGTACGTTCATCATAGAATATTTCCAGATCCCAATATACCCAATGCCAAATAGCTGCCAAAAACATCAGGCCAGAAAACATGATATGTGCCCCGGCCACACCTTCATAACTCCAAATACCGGGATTAATTACAGTTTCTCCGGTGATGTTCCATCCACTCCATGAATCCTTTATTCCCAAACGAGTCATAAAGGGTATAACGAACATACCTTGTCTCCACATTGGATCAAGAACAGGATCGGATGGATCAAAAACTGCTAATTCATACAGAGTCATTGAACCGGCCCAACCAGCAACTAGAGCTGTATGCATTATATGTACAGAAATTAACCGGCCAGGATCATTCAATACGACGGTATGAACGCGATACCAAGGCAAACCCATGCAAACACCCCTTTATCGGAAAAAGTAGACACTATGTAACTTTCTCACATTGGATTGGAAGAGATCATGTTATCGAGCTAGACCCGGATCATCTCGAAAGTGAACATCTATTCACAACATCTATTCACTTGGACATTGCTAATGATGGAACAGGGTTGAAACAATTTTGTTCATACATAATTGCAGGTAGAGACAAAGATATTTTATCGTTTGTATGTACCAATACACAATGTAGGGATTGGTCCCATTTATATTGATAAAAAAAAAAAAAGAGGAAACGATATCTTCTCATCCTTCCATTCGTCCATGAACGATACCTTTGCAATTTATGGACCAGGTGATATATAATTTTTGATTAAAAATAGAATTTTTCTACTAAAGAGCGAAGCTATTACTGTTTATGGAACAGGAATACTTTACGGCGGAAAAAAGAAAATACTGAGCATAGTTAAAATGCTCAGTCAAAATGAGAACTTTATCATTTTGTGTTATGCAATGAAAAAAAGTATAACTTCTGTTTTGACCTTTTTGGCCATTTTTATCCTTCTTCAAAGGGTCAAAATAGGAAGTCAGTCTCTAGGTTAATGGGTCTTTTCCGTTCCGTAGAAAGATTCGGGGTTATTCGTTTTCAGGATCAATAGTGTACGAACGGAGAGAGAGGGATTCGAACCCTCGGTACGGATGATCCGTACTACGGATTAGCAATCCGCCGCTTTGGTCCGCTCAACCATCTCTCCAAGATGGAAGAGTTCATGTGTAACAAAATTAATGGTGGAGTAAAGGTGTATACCATAGTATGTACGGATTGTATCAGAAATATAATGAATATTTCAATTATTCAGTTGCTCATTTCGTCCTTCAAAATAGTTATTTCTTTTCCTCTCTTTTTTCTGACCTGCTTGGCCTGGCCATCGGCCAGGCCAAGCAGGTCAGAAAAATTATTCATACACCTAATTTGAGAGCTAGAATACTTGTTGTAAAGGCAAGAAAAAAAGCTCTCAAAAATTGAACTAATGTAGCCTCATTCTCCCCATAGCCTGTCTTTTAATCAGACTATTAAGCTCTTCCGAACAAAAATGGTAAACAAAAAGAATTGTTGTAAAGACAATAAAAAAAGCTACCAAAAAAAAAGCTACCAAAAATTGAATCATCTCTACCTCCCTAACCAGTTTTAATAAACGCGTAGGTTACTACTAATCGAACCTACACCAATGGCCTTGTATAGTCAAACTTTTACCATAGTTTTAATGTATAGTCAAGTCATTCTTTTACCATAGTTTCCATGTATAGTCAAGTCATTCTTTTACCATAGTTTCCATGTATAGTCAAGTCATTCTTTTACCATAGTTTCCATGTATAGTCAAGTCATTCTTTTACCATAGTTTCCATGTATAGTCTAGTCGTTATCAGCTCAGCCCGTAGTTTCCAGTATAGCCATCCTTCTACCATAGTAGACTCATTATATATGATGCATAATATAAATTATGAGGGGCCCCTTTAACTCAGCGGTAGAGTAACGCCATGGTAAGGCGTAAGTCATCGGTTCAAGTCCGATAAAGGGCTCATTTTTCCCACAAAGAAAGATCGATGACTAACTCCCAACTCTCGAACAAGTTGTTCGGTCGTGGACCTCTATCAAATATGTGATAGAGATGAAGTATTTTGTATTTCTCCCGGAGAAATATCCCGATCCCATCTTCCCTCCGTTCTTTTGAACGTGAAAGAAGAATATTTCTTCTTTCGTATCAATCCTTTGTCCATTAACCCACGGGCGATAATTATTGTTTTTCCTATTATACTTTGGTAACACAGTTTTGCAGATTGGTTTGGTAGATCCCACGTTATTCGAGTTGTAACGAACGGGCCATAACCATTAACATGGTTCGGTGTAAATTGAATTTATAGAGATCTATCTTGAGATTTATTTTATGTTTTATCTTGATACTAAGATCTTGTCCATCTGAACAACTCTGGGCAGGGTATTTGATCGGAGGGTCGTTGTTTCAAATGATCAAGGTTGCGACTGTGTCGACAAGTTCGACCCTATCCGCTTGTCACATATTCAGATTCGATGAATCTAGACCATTTTAACTTGTATCCTTCCTTCTCGTATTAGAAAGGATAGGGCTTTCCAATCTGGAAAATTTTGTAATCTTACATGCACGGTTAGGAGACAATCAAGTTCTTTGTTATATTATTATGCAGGGCAGGTTATGGAACAAATATAAAAATTTCAAGGCTCATCTACCAATGGAGATAGTGAACATTTGACGAATTAAATATAATTCTTTTTGTTGTCTTTTAGTTAATTTATCTATCCCATCTTCCCTCCGTTCTTTTGAACGTGAAAGAAGAATATTTCTTCTTTCGTATCAATCCTTTGTCCATTAACCCACGGGCGATAATTATTGTTTTTCCTATTATACTTTGGTAACACAGTTTTGCAGATTGGTTTGGTAGATCCCACGTTATTCGAGTTGTAACGAACGGGTCATAACCATTAACATGGTTTGGTGTAAATTGAATTTATAGAGATCTATTTGTAACGGGGCAGAAGGCAGCTTCTTTTGGGTTGCAGTCCACATAATTTCTGGACAAGGGGTGATAATTTTTTTCGTCCCAACCCAACAGACTTCTTTATTCTATTGTTTGTTCCAGAACGCATTCCATGAAATATGTGTATTCTATAAAATAGTGGGGTAGATTTAAGCAAACGTTGGTCCAGATGTAGATCTAATATGCATAGCCAGTAGATTGCATGTTTGTGGTATGTTACCAGAACGGAACTAGAGGCAAGGAAGAGTGTTTGTCCCAATATGAAAATATTGGGTCTAAAACACAATGTGATGATATTAGGTGAAGAAAGAGAACGAACCAAAGGTTCGCCTTTAGCTAGGATGGATCAACTCCAGAGAATTTACCTTACCTTTCCAGGTATTCGGAATATCCGTAGTACTTGCCACTTCTATGGTTCAAAAATAGGTTCACTGCACATAACCTATTGTAGAGAATCCTAGTTGATCAAGATCTTCGCCCCGATATTTAGCAAAGGGATAGATACAGCCGGGATTTTCGATTGAACGGAAAAGGATTTTGTTAAACCCCAACGGAATGCGTTGCGTTTGGATGGAGCTAAAAGCCACATGTCCGATCGATACTTTGACTGCACGATGGATTGCTTGGAACATATGATATTCGAGAGAACTCTCGAATTTTTCGAAGAACTAGCAATAAAAATGAAAAAAAAAAAAAAAGAGTTTATAGGTGTGATCATCTGGTATCGGATCAATCTCGATCGATCCAAAATACTAATCTGCCTGCTCTGGTCCAACGTTCCCATCCATCGATCTCGATAAGGACATGAGATTGATATGATCTGAAAGACTTTTCAAGTCCAAGTCATAGGGACTATGAGGGGATATATATATATATAAGTAGTATCACTTAGTGGAATTTATAGGGCTATACGGGCTCGAACCGTAGACCTTCTCGGTAGAACAGATCAAAGTTCTTATTATCAAAATAAATTGAACTGTTCCAAGAACCCAACATGCATTTTATCGCATTGGGCTCTTTCATTAACTGATGGAAAGATCGGTTAGTCTGCCATTCTCCTCTTTCCCGGAAGATACTAATATGGCTCCGTGTGCTCCAAATTATTACCCTTCGGAAGCAATCCCAAAGTTATTCAAAAGGTTTATTTGACGTAGGTCTGCCTTGCTCGGGCATAGATTGACTCAAATAGAGTCTCTTCTATCGCTCCAAAAGTAAAATATGAACTTCATACACCTAAAAGTTCATAGAGCGAAAAGAATCTATTTTGAGGTCCCCGTATTATACTCATTATGCCTGGCATTGAACGGAGCTGGGATTGACCATATCAATTAGATCCGTAATTCGAATCAGATCGAACTTCATCTTTGTCATGCTATTGTTCCCCAGAGAAACAAATGGATAGAGTAAGACTATTTCACATAGAATCTATTTCGTGGATCGGACGAATCGATAAACTCTCCCGAAAACCATTGGCGCACGTGTAAACGAGGTGCTCTACCTTGCTGAGCTATAGCCCTTCCTTGCCAGTCTTGGTGATACACTACTATACTAACCAGATGGATCACTTTCTGTCAAGGTAGATATTTCATGATCCAATACTATGATCTAATACGTTCCAATAAGTTCGATCTGTGCCAGGGACACATACATTGTCTATACATTTAATTCGATTTAGAATCGTTTAGAAATCCAATTCTACCTATGAGAATAAATGACCCACTTAACTCAGTGGTTAGAGTATCGCTTTCATACGGCGAGAGTCATTGGTTCAAATCCAATAGTAGGTAAACTTATTAGATACCATTGAAGACTCGATGGCATCTAATAAGTTTTACTCCACTTGTTTGGATCTAGGCGGAACATTGAATCCATTTTTTCAGATCATTATAGGAAATGTTAATTAGAGTCGGAGGGGCTAGCATTGATAGCCTCTAATAGTGTTCTAGCTCTTTTCAGAGCTACATCAGCCTCAATTACTTGTCTTTTGCCTTCGGCTTGAGCTAAGCAAGCTTTAGCTCTTCGAAAAGTTTCCTGGGCTTTTTGGAGATCGATGTCAACATCTCTCTCTGCATTATTTACCAATATAGTGATTCTATCCTTGTCTATCTTGGCGAAACCGCCCATCAAAGCCATAGTTGACCACTTCCCATTGAGACGTATTTTCATAACTCCTATATCTACAGCTGTCACAAGTGAAACATGATTGGGTAATACGCCCATTTGACCACTATTAGTAGATATAATTATTTCTTGAACTTCTGAATCCCAAATGACTCGATTAGGAGACAGTACACGAAGATTTAGGGTCATGTTATAAATTAATTTTCCATGTTAGAGTTTATAGCCTTCACGGTAGCTTCATCAATATTACCCACCAAATAAAAAGACTGTTCGGTAAGACCATCTAATTCTCCAGAAAGGATCATTTGAAACCCTCTAATTGTTTCCATGAGACCAACATATTTGCCGGGGGAACCTGTGAATACCTCTGCTACGAAAAAGGGTTGTGATAGGAAACGTTCAATTTTTCTTGCTCTTGCCACGATTAAACGATCTTCCTCCGATAATTCATCCAGTCCAGGAATAGCTATAATGTCTTGAAGTTCCTTATAACGTTGTAAAGTTTGCTTAACCCCTTGTGCAGTTTCGTAATGTTCTTCGCCTACGATCCAAGGTTGGAGCATAGTCGATGTTGAATCTAAAGGATCCACTGCTGGATAGATACCCTTCGCAGCTAATCCTCTCGATAGTACGGTAGTAGCATCTAAATGTGCAAATGTCGTAGCAGGAGCAGGGTCGGTCAAGTCGTCAGCAGGTACATAAACTGCTTGAATCGAGGTTATGGATCCCTTTTTTGTGGAAGTAATTCTTTCTTGCAAAGAACCCATTTCCGTACTAAGAGTTGGCTGATAACCCACGGCGGAAGGCATTCTGCCTAATAGGGCGGATACCTCTGATCCCGCTTGGACAAAACGGAAGATGTTATCAATAAATAATAGTACGTCTTGCTCATTGACATCTCGGAAATATTCGGCCATGGTTAGAGCAGTTAAACCGACTCTCATACGAGCTCCTGGTGGTTCATTCATCTGACCATAGACCAGAGCCACTTTTGATTCTGAGATTTTTTGTTCATCAATTACTCCCGACTCTTTCATTTCCATGTAAAGATCATTCCCTTCACGGGTACGCTCTCCTACTCCTCCAAATACAGATACCCCTCCATGAGCCTTAGCAATGTTGTTGATCAACTCCATAATAAGTACTGTTTTACCCACTCCAGCTCCTCCAAATAAACCGATTTTTCCCCCACGGCGGTAAGGAGCTAAAAGATCTACTACTTTAATGCCTGTTTCGAAGATGGATAATTTTGTGTCCAACTCTGTAAAGGCGGGAGCAGTTCTATGAATAGGAGATGTTATGCGAGCATCTACAGGACCCAAATTATCGACAGGTTCTCCAAGAACATTGAAAATTCGTCCGAGAGTAGCTCCACCAACTGGAACACTTAGAGGAGCTCCCGTGTCAATCACTGTCATTCCTCTCGTCAACCCATCTGTAGCACTCATAGCTACAGCTCTAACCTTATGATTTCCTAATAATTGTTGTACCTCACAAGTAACCTGAATTTCCTGACCGGCTGTACCTTGACCCTGAACTTTCAATGAATTGTAAATATTAGGCATATAACCTGGAGAAAAAGAGACATCCAGTACTGGGCCAATGATTTGAGCAATATATCCCACATTTTTTTCTACAAGTGCGGAAACCCCAAGAACAAGAGGATTGGTTCTCATATCATACAAAAATGGAAAGAATTTCCATGAAGAATATATAACAGAAATATTATTTTGCCAATATCATCAAAAAAAAAAAAAAAATGTTCCATATCGGGTTGATCAGATCAGTCAATAAGAAATGGAAGTGACCACCTTGGTAATATTCTACTTTATTGAAAAGTTTAAATTCATCCATATTTGGAATATGAAGTAGGTAGATGGATATGAATAAGGTTCATGAGGAAGTCTTCGATTTCTCTATAACTAGAACCAAATTCTCCATAACTAAAACCGAAAATACTTCAACATTATGTCCAGATAATCTGTGAAATATGAAACTTGAACCCTATTCATGACCTTTCTCTCATTGATCATTATCTCTTCATACGCACATCTTTATATGTATTTTAATATGGAGAATTCGCATCATTATGGTCAAAGGTCAGTTCGGTTCCTTAATTTCATTCATGAACTAGTTTAACCACTGAAAGGCGCTCGGGTCAATCCACGGAGGAAGAACTTCAAGAGCAAAGATTGGGTTGCGTCATACATAAAGAACATTATACAATGAGAGTGTATCTAGCAAATATTATTGCCCAATAACGGACGACTTTTTGTAGTAGATTTCAAATCTATTGTTTACGTTCGATCCATGTCGAGCAGACCTCGTCCTTGCGAGAAATCATTATTAATAAAGGAGGGACTTATGTCGCCAAAAACAGAGACTAAAGCTAGTGTCGGGTTCAAAGCTGGTGTTAAAGATTACAGATTAACTTATTATACTCCTGAATATCAGACCAAAGATACGGATATCTTGGCAGCATTCCGAGTAACTCCTCAACCTGGGGTGCCAGCCGAGGAAGCGGGTGCAGCAGTAGCTGCTGAATCTTCCACCGGTACATGGACCACTGTTTGGACCGATGGACTTACTAGTCTCGATCGTTACAAGGGTCGATGCTATGACATCGAGCCCGTTCCTGGAGAGGAGAATCAATTTATTGCCTATGTAGCTTACCCCTTAGACCTTTTCGAAGAAGGTTCTGTTACTAACCTGTTCACTTCCATTGTAGGTAATGTATTTGGATTCAAGGCCCTACGGGCTCTACGTTTGGAAGATTTGCGGATTCCCCCTGCTTATTCCAAAACTTTTCAGGGTCCACCTCATGGTATCCAAGTTGAAAGAGATAAATTGAACAAATACGGTCGTCCTTTATTGGGATGTACTATCAAACCAAAATTGGGTCTATCAGCCAAAAACTATGGTAGAGCAGTTTACGAATGTCTCCGTGGTGGACTCGATTTTACCAAGGATGATGAGAACGTAAATTCCCAACCATTCATGCGCTGGAGAGACCGTTTTGTCTTTTGTGCGGAAGCAATTAATAAGGCTCAGGCTGAGACGGGTGAAATTAAGGGACATTATTTGAATGCTACTGCAGGTACATGTGAAGAAATGATGAAAAGGGCAGTATTTGCAAGAGAATTGGGAGTTCCTATTGTTATGCATGACTACCTGACGGGAGGTTTTACCGCAAATACTTCTTTGGCTCATTATTGCCGAGACAACGGCCTACTTCTTCACATTCACCGCGCGATGCATGCAGTTATTGACAGACAAAGAAATCATGGTATGCATTTCCGTGTACTGGCTAAAGCATTGCGTATGTCCGGTGGAGATCATGTTCACGCCGGTACTGTAGTAGGTAAACTTGAAGGGGAACGAGACGTCACTTTAGGGTTTGTTGATCTACTGCGTGATGATTTTATCGAAAAAGATCGAAGTCGTGGTGTTTACTTCACTCAAGATTGGGTATCTATGCCAGGCGTCCTGCCCGTAGCTTCAGGAGGTATTCACGTTTGGCATATGCCTGCTCTGACCGAGATCTTTGGGGATGATTCCGTACTACAGTTTGGTGGGGGAACTTTGGGACATCCTTGGGGAAATGCACCTGGTGCAGCAGCTAATCGGGTTGCTCTAGAAGCTTGTGTACAAGCTCGTAATGAAGGACGTGATCTTGCTCGTGAAGGTAATGAAGTGATCCGTGAAGCTTGTAAATGGAGTCCTGAACTAGCTGCTGCTTGTGAAATATGGAAGGAGATCAAATTTGAATTTGATGTGATTGATCGCTTGTAATCCAGTGACTTTCGTTCTACCAATCGGACTCGGCCCAATCTTTTACCACTACCACAAAGATTAGTCCAAATCGTGAGCGGAGATATGGGATTTCAGATATCAATATCTATATATCAATATATATAGATATTGATATATAGATATTTCCAAGGTCAAATATCTCAAACAGAGTGATTTATGAAAATTTGTTTTGGTCAAGCATTAAATAACGAATCCTATTCATCCTTTACAATGATCTTATAGATCATTCGATAGGGCTGGTAGCTCAGTGGATCAGAGCTCATGGGTCCGGACCGTGAAGTCAAGGGTTCAAATCCCTTCTAGCCCAAAAGATGTTGTATTTGAAATGAAGATTCCTTTCCATCGCGGTATAGGAGAGAATCTTTCTTTATAACAGAATAAAGGATTCTATCATAATCCCGGATCGATACTTCAGGTTCCTAATCAATAATGAATGGAGATGATTTCTCAATGATTCATTCCACTATTGATTAATAATTTTCATCATTGTATTTATACTTATATGACTTCTCTTCATACAAAATAAGATAGGAAAAGTAACAATTTTCACCTTTATATGGAAGGAAAACTCTATGTCTATAAAGGAGTGGTTCGAAGACAGGCGTAAAATAACTGGATTACTCAAAAATTCGGTCGAAAGGGATAGTAAGGATGCCAATGAGACGGAGAAAAACAAGAATCTAAGTATTGATTACGCTAAAATTAATAGGTTATGGGCTCAATGCGATAATTGCGAGAGCTTGCTCTATATCAGATTTTTGAGAGAGAATCAAAGTGTTTGTAAAGAATGTGGATATTATCTGCAAATGAATAGTTCAGATAGAATAGAACTTCCAATTGATCGTGACACTTGGCATCCTATGGATGAAGACATGTACACTCTAGATGTTCTTCAATTTCATTCTGAGAATGAACCTTCTCATTCTGATCATCTTGATTCTGAGGATGAATCTTATAAGGATCATATCTCTTTTTATCAAATAGAGACAGGTTTAACTGATGCTATTCAAACAGGCATAGGTCAATTAAATGGTATTCCTATCGCACTCGGAGTTATGGATTTTAAGTTCATGGGAGGTAGTATGGGCTCTGTAGTAGGTGAGAAAATAACCCGTCTGATCGAGCGCGCTACCGCGGAATCTCTTCCAGTCATTATGGTGTGTGCTTCCGGAGGAGCACGCATGCAAGAAGGAAGTTTTAGTTTAATGCAAATGGCTAAAATAGCTTCTGCATTATATATTCATCAGAAGGATAAAAAGTTGTTATATATATCGATTCTGACGTCTCCAACAACTGGTGGAGTGACTGCTAGTTTTGGCATGTTGGGAGATATTATTATTGCCGAACCTAAAGCGTACATTGCATTTGCAGGTAAAAGAGTAATCGAACAGACATTAGGTCAGAAAGTGATTGAAGATTTTCAGGTGACTGAGCATTTATTTGGTCATGGTTTATTTGATCTGATCGTTTCACGTAATCTCTTAAAAGGTGTTCTGAGTGAACTATTTCGGCTTTACGGTCTTCCTCGTAAATAAATAAAAAAAAAATTTGGCTCCAACTCGAAATGCTTTTTCAGTATTTTCGGAAGAGACGGGGAAAGGAACAACGAACACTTGCGTACATGTATTCTATGAAGAAGGACGAATAGGACCGCTTATTTGGTCCCATCACTTATTTTATCTTATAATCATTCCTTGTAATATGGATAAACATTGATTAAGTAAGGTACTCGTTCTATGATAATTCCTAACCTACCCTTTAACCTACCCTTTAACCTACCCTCTATCCTACCCTCTATTTTGGTGCCTTTAGTCGGCTTATTACTTCCGGCAATTACAATGGTTCTTTCTCATCTGTATATTCAGAATGACGAGATTTTATGAATCTGATCAAATCAGATTTAATAAATGGGTTTGGATCTTTTGCAGAACATATAGGATATCTATATCTATTTTAGATGATATAAGATAGAACTCTTATAGACACAAAATAGGTCTAAATATCCACATTATTTATTTAGACTCATTCATATCTGAATGAGTCTAAATAAATAGGTATGGGTCAATATGTTAATGTGGTCGGTTTTCTTTTTTCATACGGTATACATATCTATTCCAGGAGATATTTATACTCCACTGATCCAGTGTTGTTTCTAAAATTGAGAAATTAAGGAAGGACCAATTTGAAATGGATGGTAAGAATGGACAAGAAGAAAAACTTGGCTGACTTAACTGAAATGTTAGCTATGTATATAGATAGCTAGTTCATAAGAGTTTGGGAACCAAAGGATAAAAAAGTTGGCTATTCCCTCAACTTCAATAGGATGGAATTGAATACAATTTTTTATGAATCGTCGATCCAAATGGCTCTGGATAGAACCTATAACAGGGTCTCGAAAAAGAAGTAATTTCTTTTGGGCTTGTATCCTCTTTCTGGGTTCACTAGGATTTTTCCTGGTCGGGATCTCGAGTTATTTTGGTGAGAACCTGATACCCCTATTGTCATCTCAGCAAATACTCTTTGTTCCACAAGGAATTGTAATGTGTTTTCATGGTATTGCAGGTCTGTTCATTAGCTCTTATCTGTGGTGCACAATTTTGTTCAATGTGGGTAGTGGCTATAATAAGTTCGATAAAAAAAAAGGAATTGTATGTCTTTTTCGTTGGGGATTTCCCGGAATAAATCGTCGTATTTTCTCACGATTTCTTATGAAGGATATTCAGATGATCAAAACGGAAATTCAAGAAGGTATTTCCCCTCGTCGTGTTCTTTATATGGAAATAAAGGGCCGACAAGACATCCCTTTAACTCGTACTGGTGATAATGTGAACCTAAGGGAGATCGAACAGAAAGCCGCTGAATCAGCCCGTTTCTTGCGTGTATCCATTGAGGGGTTTTGAAATGCAGGGGTGTCTTTATCCTCGACATACATTCAAATGTCAAGACATTTGAATATGGCCCGAATCAAGGAACATGAATCAATTTCCAATCAGGAAATTTAAATATTTCCATACATATAAATTTCAATAAAAATTGAAATTTCATTGTATGGAAATGGAACGGGATCTTTACGAACAATATACTATTTTTATGAAATAGTATAGGAAGAGGTAATATATAAAAAGCAATAAGTTAAAATAGAACTGGTATTTGTCCGGGAAAAAGATCATGCAGTTAATTCCTACTAAATGGAATGAATCAGACCGAGCTTTGGTAGTTCCCGAACACGCCATATCATTTTCTATCCTAGAGAGAGTGAGCTTATAGAGCCAGTAGATTAATATGATGTATCAGAAAATTACTAGATATACATGTCATCTCTGGAGATAACTGGGGAAATATTCGTAAAGGATCGATCCAGTGATCAGGATTCAAAGGATGGATCTTGGCAATGAATAAGACTTATGTTACTTCAAGTTATTCTTCTAAAAAAAAGAAGAAGATGAAAAAATGAATAGATAATTGGTCCAGATAGAAATGATTTTGTATGATCGGATATCTGGGAATGATCTCCTTATGCTCCGTCTCACCCATTTTGAACAAACCTTTTACTTTTTTTTTCCCGAGGATATTTTTTATCGGGATCAAACAATTACGCAATAGATAAATCTATGGATCCCATACCTCATTCTATCACTCGTACTTTGTCTAGATTTCGGACAGAACTGACAAGTGAATCAGGTTCGTTAGCGATTCACGAATTGGAAGTGGCCGAATATAAAGCATCAGCTTCCCTACGATATCTCGCATGTTTAGTAGGACTGCCTTGGGTAATTCCTATTTCATTACGGAAAGGTTTGGAGCCTTGGGTTACAAATTGGTGGAATACGGGTAAATCTCATCAAATTTTTGATTATCTCCAGGAAGAAAATGCTCTGGGAAGATTTGAGAAAATAGAAGAACTATTCTTGTTAGAAAGAATGGTGGAAGATTCTTCGGGAACGCATTCACAGGATCTTCGTATAGAGATTCACAAAGAAACGATCCAATTGGTCGAAATGTACAATGAAGATTGTATCCAGATAATCTCACGTTTATTAACAAATCTAATAGGTTTTGCTTTTATAAGTGCTTATCTCATTCTGGGTAAGAATCAACTTGCCATTATCAATTCTTGGATCCAAGAATTCTTCTATAGTCTGAGCGATACAATGAAAGCTTTTCTAATTCTTTTAGCAACCGATCTATGTATTGGGTTTCATTCACCCCATGGTTGGGAACTGATGATCGATTCGATCTCCGAAAATTATGGATTTGCCCATAATGAACGAATCATATCTGGTCTTGTTTCAACTTTTCCAGTCATCTTAGATACGATTCTGAAATATTGGATCTTCCGTCGTTTCAATCGTATATCTCCTTCACTTGTAGTAATTTATCATTCGATGAATGAATAAAGAATAGGTAGGTTTTTTTCTACGGCCGAAACAATTGAAACAGAATAATAAAGTGTTTTCCGTGTTCAGGAATTAGCTATTCCTCCCCTTCATTCTTCTCCTGGTGCGAGACTTCCGATTTCTTATTTTTAGGTTTTGTTGAATCAATATAGTAGCAGAATTTTTGACAGGTAACTATGATAGCTACCTACTCTCACCCGAAAAATGATTTGGAACCCATAATTGAACCATGCAAAATAGAAATACTTATGAATGGACGAAAAAGATGACTCGGTTAATTTCCGTCCTGGTCATGATACATATCATAACTCGGACATCCATTTCGAATGCATATCCCATTTTTGCACAGCAGGGTTATGAAAATCCCCGAGAAGCCACTGGACGTATTGTATGTGCCAATTGTCACTTGGCAAAAAAACCTGTGGATATTGAGGTTCCACAGTCCGTGCTTCCCAATACCGTATTTGAAGCAATTGTTAAGATCCCCTATGATACGCAAATGAAACAAGTTCTTGCTAATGGCAAGAAAGGGGCTTTAAATGTAGGAGCTGTTCTAATTTTACCCGAGGGCTTTGAATTAGCTCCTCCGGATCGTATTTCCCCTGAGATTAGACAAAAGACGGGTAATCTTTATTTTCAGAACTATCGTCCCAATCAAAAAAACATTATTGTAATAGGTCCTGTTCCTGGTCAAAAATATAGTGAACTTGTATTCCCCATCCTTTCACCAGATCCTGCTACTGATAAAGAAGCTCACTTCCTGAAATATCCCATATATGTGGGTGGTAATAGAGGAAGAGGACAAATTTATCCCGACGGGAGTAAGAGCAACAATACGGTCTATAGTGCTTCAGCAACAGGAAGAGTTAGCAAAATTTTACGTAAAGAAAAGGGTGGATATGAGATAACTATCGATAATAAATCAGACGGTGGGCAAGTGGTTGACATTGTACCTCCAGGACCGGAGCTTCTTATTTCAGAAGGCGAATTGATCAAGGTCGATCAGCCATTAACGAATAACCCTAATATGGGTGGATTTGGTCAAGGAGATGCAGAGATAGTACTTCAAGATCCATTACGTGTTAAAGGTCTTTTATTATTCTTAGCATCTGTCATTCTGGCACAGATATTTTTGGTCCTTAAGAAGAAACAATTTGAAAAAGTTCAATTGGCCGAGATGAATCTTTAGGTCCATAGATTTTTGAACATGAAGTTTACTGATTGATTCAAAAATGAATACCCCTTCGGAGATGGAGAGCCTTTTCTCCTTCTTCTCCCTTATATATTCTTGATAAAATGTTCATGTAGATATATCTAAATTTGAAATAGGGATACATAAGCACTGGACAGATCAACTTGTTGAACGATCCCCATATGCTATATCGTGTACTATATACATGCCATTCCCTTCTTTTCTTATCCGTAAAATAGAGATAGATCGCAGGGAGGAGAGATGAGGAGAATAACTAAGCAATCTTGGAGAAGATTCCTATTTTCTCTGATCCCATTCTTTATCTATTATTCTTCGTCGAAAAGAGTCGAATAAATTGTCCGGTTTTCCTCGGGATAAGAGGAACTAATTGGGTTTCCGATCCTGTCCTATTCGTCAATTCCTTCGTAAATTTAAGATTATTTTGTACGCTATACTGAACTGAGGAAGCTTCAAATTCCTAAAGAAGGAAGAGCAGACAAGTAAGGGGCAATATCACTAATGAAAAAAAAAAAAAAACCTATAAAACTTTTGATAGGGTTTGTTCCTAATGAGATAAAATGAATAAAAGGTGTTTTTCCTCCTCTTTTATTTTGTAAGCCAAAATAAGAGAAGAAAATATTATATCTGCAAATTTATATTCTCATAGTTCGGGTTTTTACAAAAACTTTGCATAATCTCCCATCAGAGAAATGAGCAAATATTTAGTACTTAATATTCTCCGTTTTTCTGTGGTTCCTTCGACAGAGATTGAAATTGGATCGATCCAAATTTTTTTTCATATAGCGGAAGAATAGATTGACTCATCACTTGACTGAAAGACATTGAATGAAGTAAATGAAAGAGTCATTGTATTTGTACGAATCTTATCTTCTAATTCATATTAATATAGAAAGAATCTCAAAAAGAGATTTCGATAAGGCCTTACCCTTCAAAGAAGGGTAAGGCCTTATCGATTTTTCACTTTCGCATGTATACTATTTCCCACAGTAAGTGCATTTCCCCTACTATAGGGATGACCCTAATCCGGAATATGAACCATAGAAAAAGATACCCAGTAGACCAATCACGATAATACCAGTTACAGTACCTATCAACCAAAGAGGGATCCTTCCAGTGGTATCGGCCATTTATCTTACTCCCTTTCACATTTTATTAAGTGGGCATACTCGAGACATAAACAGTCATAGCATAGATAATTATGCGTATTGGATCTCTTCGAATGGAGTGATAATATTCTCATTTTTCCTAATTGAAAAAATAATTGGAGAATAGAACAGCAAGTACAAAAATTAGTAGCAACCCCCAGTAGAGACTGGTACGATTCAATTCAACATTTTGGTCGTTCGGGTTCGTCGGGTTCGGTGGTTTCATATCTACATACTTCCTCTTCCTTTAGTATAGAGTTTATCGTTGGATGAACTGCATTGCCGATATTGATCCCAAGAAAAAAACTGTAGGGACAGCTAGCCCGTGAACGGCCAACCATCTAACTGTAAAAATTGGAAAAGTTCTATCTAAAGTCATTAGTGCCTCCTAAAAAGATCTAGTAAATTCATCGAGTTGCTCTAACGGATCGAAACGGCCAGTTACTAATGGAACCTCTTGTCGACTTTCTGTGAAATACTCATTTGGCCGGGGGCTCCCGAACACATCATAAGCCAAACCCGTGCTGACAAATAACCAACCTGCAATGAATAAAGAAGGTATGGTAATGCTATGGATGACCCAGTATCTAATACTAGTAATAATGTCAGCAAAGGAGCGTTCTCCCGTATTCCCAGACATGCTCAGCTCCAAATATTATTGTAAAGTCAATCAAGGGGGAATTGATCCCATGAAAGATAGAGATCAGGAAATGGAAAACTACTGATATCTTCTCCAATCCTTGTTTGATTGTCAATGTTATACCAAGGGTATCTTTGAAGTCTATAACTGGACCAGTATAGCTAGCTTTCTTCTGACACAGCAATACAATTTTGATGAGTATCAAAAGGAGAATGATTCTGTTCCTGCCAGCAGTTATTCTATCTCTGTTTGGGCGACTGAATCCCAACAGAAATAAGAGAATATTGCGTTCCTAGGTTCGGGCGTAAGGAACCCCCTCAATCGATGTTGTAACAATTGCATAGACCGTGAAAATTTTCGATTGAAATTAGCTTCTACATACAGGTGGCTTTAGAACCGAAAAAGAGGATGAGTGCCGCACAACTCATCCAGAATACGATACTTTTACTTCTTCCTTTTTCATTCCGACATGAAATTATGCCCGTGTAGATGACCTCAGTAATTCAGATTGCACGGGGATCATTGGTGCTACGCAGATATATGTTGCTTTTCCAATAGTATCCGGCGCAGATGGAGTTATGCCGCAGACTTATTATATAGTACCTTGTATTAACAAGTAGGCGTTACTCATTAGCTAAAACCAAGTGGATAGTGCAATAGAACCTAGTCAATTTTAGCTATGTGAAATTACGAGTTACTCCTTGCAGTAATTTCTGTAATATCGGGTTCTACTGGCTCTAAGAATGAATATTGAAAAAACCTAATCCGTCTAGAGGGTCGAATGATTGGATCAATAAGATCTAGAAATGAAAGGACAAACTGGATATTCATATTCTTACACCTAAACGTGAAATTCACAAAACTTTGGCTATATATGTAGATAGGTTTCTTCCGGTCCAGTCTCTGATAGCTACTGGTAAAAAGATAATGCCAGGTGATCCAATCGTACTGATTGAGAATTACCCTGTAAGAAGATTACATTCGACAATTTGTGAAGGGATTCGCGGGTGCTATTCATTAGTTGCTCGATGAATGTGAGGATTTCTAGGATAATGAAGAGATTTCTACCATAGATCTCCTCTCATCCATGTTCATTCATACATATCCTATAGTATAGGATCCTGAATTGGTACGAATCGGGACAATTGATCTTTTGTATTCTGATCTCGAGGTTACGAAAATAAAAATTTAGGTAATTGTCTCATGAAGATATGTATAAACCATATTTCATTCAGTCCTTCCACGCCTACTATAACTATAATTAGTTATTTCGGTTTCTTATTGGCTTCTATCATTTTCACCCTAGTCCTATTCATTAGTTCGAGCAAGATACAACTTATTCAAAATGAAGGAAGGGGAAACCCTCTCAGTTCACTATTTCAATTTCAATAATTTAGTTTATTCTCTCTATATCAATTTCTGATCATTGAGATTCATAGCAAATTCAGGGTACTATCCAGTATAGCTATTATCCCTACTTATTCCGTAGAATCGAAATGATTGAGGCTTTGCCATCCGGAATTGTGTTAGGTCTAATTCCTATAACTTTGGCCGGATTATTCGTAACTGCATATTCACAATACCGACGTGGTGATCAATTGGATATTTGATCCTGGAATATCCTCCAATTTCATTGGCCTCCTACTTTTCCTGGGAGGTCAGATTCCATTGCTCGTTCCAGTTGGAATGAATTCTCGATAATTTAGAGGGTTGGATTTGATAGGAACAGAATCACGCTCTGTAGGATTTGAACCTACGGCATCAGGTTTTGGAGACCTACGTTCTACCGAACTGAACTAAGAGCGCTTTCTTTCATATTCGTAGATAAAGGAAAATACCTTTTGTTTATACTCTTAGAGTCAAATACTTTCGCATCTGATATGATTCAATTATTTGATGTTCCCGTCGAATCGATATAAAATGATCTTTCGTTCCTTTCTTTCCATAGAAAAGAAGGGAAAGGTAGGGATGACAGGATTTGAACCTGCGACATTTTGTACCCAAAACAAACACGCTACCAAGCTGCGCTACATCCCTTCTAATCATTAGACAATTTTATTTTATAGAATTCGAAATCTGTTTCCCACATTTTCCCACCTTCATTTCTCTTCGTTCTCGTGAGTGAAAAGACTTTATACATGCATGTAGGGTCTATTATCTAGAAGATCACTATTCATTATGGTGATGAAACATCTTTTTCCTGTTCTATAAATAGGACCACAGCCCGGATCACATTATCCATATATTAATCAGTTCCGAGTTTTTCCTAGGATTCATAACTATTGATACGATCGAATCACTTACACATTATGATCAATAAGGAGAATTTACAATGCAAGATCTAAAGACCTATCTTTCCACAGCGCCTGTGTTAGCTATTTTATGTTGCAGCTTTTTAGCCGGCCTAGTGATAGAAATCAATCGTTTTTTTCCAGATGCTCTGACTTTGACTTTTCCCTCTTTTGAATTTTTTTCCTCCCCTTAAAGCCAAGGGAAAAAAGATTGTGCTAGATTGACTTCTCCTCCCTCTTGGATAAATTAGTGCATTCAGCCCAAAAAAGATCTAAGTTTAGGGGTGAAGGGGGTAAAATTCAAGTAGAAATATCGATCTAAATATTCTTTCCACATTTACTTTTGTAAGTACAACTGAAAACTCCTGATCAATCATTTTTTTACTTTCAAATGTTTCACCGTAGGATCTCCGGCTATCAACTTCTATTCCTTTTTCCCTTTTTCTTTTTCAGGTCGAAAAGCAAAGTAGACCCAATATTCAGAGTAAGTTTATGGCCAAGAGCGGAGATATAAGAGTAACAATTACTTTGGAGTGCACTAGTTGTACCCAAGATAGTGTTTATAAAAGATTCCCGGGGATTTCTAGATATACGACTCGGAAAAATCGACGCAATACACCTATTCGATTGGAATCAAATAAATTTTGTCCCTATTGTTACAAGCATACCATTCATGGAGAGATAAAAAAAAGAGATTGATTAAACGTACTACTCCTACCCAGGGATAGGAATAGATCACAGATATAAAAAGAAATGGTATTTCCACAAGATCTTTAATGGAACAATATTTTCAAAAGGTTCATGAAACAAACTATGGATAAACCCAAGCGATCTTTTCGTAGACATTTGAAACCAATTCGTAGACATTTGAAACCAATTCGTAGACATTTGTCACCAATTAGGTCGGGAGATCGGATCGATTATAAAAATATGAGCCTAATTAGTCGATTTATTAGTGAGCAAGGAAAAATATTATCCGGCCGAGTGAATAGATTAACTTCAAAACAACAACGTCTAATGACTAACGCTATTAAACGAGCTCGTATTCTATCTTTGTTACCTTTTCTTTATAATGAGAACTAATTGAATCCGTGGAAATAAGCCTACTCCTTAATCAAATCGGAGCTGGGATATCTGTTTGATAAAGATGCAGATCTTGAGTCTATTGTTGAAAAAGTCGACAGGATTTCATTTTTGGAAAAGAATTGGATTGAATTCTTTTCGTTCATTTCCAATCCAATATTGAAAAATTTTGAAATGTTTCGACCTTCCCGGAGGGAATTCTCCGGGATAATCTGTTCTATCCATTCCATCTTTACCTATTTATTTCATCATACGATAAGTTCTTCAAGATGGTAGAAAAACAATTACTATCTAATACAGCTATTTGTGCAAGTGTTTTACGATTTGGAAGCAACTGCCTCTTGTACAAATATTGGATGAATCTGTTATAAGAAACCCCATTGGCACGGGCTGCTGCATTGATCCGAGTAATCCACAAACGACGAAGATCTCTCTTGCGTTTACCTCTATCTCGGTGGACGGAAACTAAGGCTCTAGCTTTCCGTTGGTTAGCAGTTCGAAAAAGTTTTGAATGGGCCCCTCGAGAGCCTGATACAAATGCAAGAATTTTTTTCCGACGTTTTCGGGCTATGTATCCACGTTTCACTCTGGTCATTGAAGTTTGAATCGCTAATCTTTTTCTTGGTTAGTCATTTGTTTGGTTCATTGAGAATAACACTGATTCTTCTTATTTAGAAAATAAAAGTTCCAATGGCTTTTGCTACTGCAACCTTCCCAACCATAATTCCCTTTGGATAGGCATCTTCCTGGTAGGCAAGGGCTGGGACCTTGCACTGAGAATGAGAAAAAATCATGGGTTTCATCGTTTCTATGGTTCTTTCTCCAACGGTAAGGTCCTCTCTATACGCCGGAGCCTTTTATTTATTTCCAAAATAGGATATGAGTATGTTATCGGTAACTTGTATGGTTTACCATCTCCAGCTCTACTCTTGAATCATTAAGTAATAAATACTCTCATTACAAGATCTATTAATACAGTAACGACATGTAATTCTGGGGTTGGCCAGGTAGCTGACCCTGTTGTTCCGTTCTCGCGGCAATATGAGCATAAACTTTATGCTTCTTCAATTTGCATGATTTCCCCGCTCAATGGATTGATGACCATTCGCTACCAATGAGGAATTGCTTTTCATCCCACATCAAGGTGATTGGATTTGCACCAATGGAAACCATAAATTTCATCCCCGGTAAGGTTAGATGATGGAGCTGTACTTGATTACAGCGGGAAAATTCTTATGTTATTCCGTTGTAAAAATTTCCCAGTCTGTTTCAGTTTATGATCCAAACGAGTCGCACATACACCCTAGCACATACTCCTCTACGCTGAGGACATCCTCGAAGAGCAGGAGATTTTTTTCTATTCTCTATTGGCTGTCTTGCATTTCTAATAAGTTGTTGAATAGTGGGCATTCTAGCTTTATTGTATGCGGAATCAACTGGTTCGGATTGATCCTAACCATACCATATCAGGTTATTATGAAATGAATAACTTTACCCCCCCCCTTTTTTTTTTTTTCCTTTCCTTTTTTTTTTTTGAAAAGGAACAAAGAGATCACAGTTTACAGTTCATTATAAAAATAAATTCAAAAAGAGGATCTTCCGCTATAAGATCAACCTTCCGCTACGGTATCAACAATGCCATAAGCTCGGGCTTCTGTTGCTGACATAAAAACATCTCTGTCCAGATCTCGTTGAATGACCTCTTCGGGGTTGTCCGTTCTTTCTATATAACATTTGGTTATGTAATTGCGAAGCATCGTTATGTGTTTCGCTTCGTTATGAAACTCTGCGGCTGGTCCGTCATAATAGGAACTAGCAGGTTGGTGGATCATAACCCTAGCGTGAGGTAATGCCATACGTTTAGTAATTTCTCCCCCGATTAGGATGAAAGATCCCATTGAAGCAGCTACCCCCATGCATATTGTATGTACATTTGGTACTATTACTTGCATCATATCGAAAAGACCTACCCCTGGTATTACTGATCCGCCGGGACAGTTGATAAATGAGAAAATATCTTTATTTGCATCTTCTGCACTCAAATATACCATGAGACCCATGAGTTGATTTGCAATCTCGTGATTTATATCCTGAGCCAAAAAAAGTAATCTCTCTCGATAAAGTCGGTTGTATAAGTCGACCCAAGTTGCATCTTCATCTCCAGGGGCTCGGAAAGGCACTTTTGGAACACCAACGGGCATTTGTTTTAATGGAAAGAAGTGAAGCACTATACTCTAATATGGAAACGTAAAGTATATGAAGTTGTGTAACATATTAACTCTGGATGGTATTCATAGGGGAGGGTTTGAACCTATCCGGAAATAGAGCTTTAGATGGATCTTTGATCCATGTAAAAGATCCTTCTATTATTCGAGTTGATAATGTAACGAATCACACTTTTACCACTAAACTATACCCGCAACGATCTGATTGTAACATACAGATCGATCTTTTGTCCAACCAACCCATTTCTCTTTTTTTTTTTTTAGTCTTTTCCGTATAACTTTGATCAGAGAATGATAAGCTCCATTCACTATTAAAATGATTCAAATTATACAGCATGAAACATTCTGTATAATTTGAATCCAGAAAGGTTTTTCTGGGAACTGGGCCGATGGATAACAAATAGAGATTCAGAAAATTTTTTGAGTTGTTAGTTGCAATAAGTAATTTATTGAGAGACTACTTCTCGATAGGCAAGTTTATTGAAAAAAAAAAAATTGAGGAAACCCAGAATTCTGGTCATACTATTGACAACCTCCTGACCACTTTCATATTATAAAGATTGGATTGGTGGCCCCTATCGTCTAGTGGCCCAGGACATCTCTCTTTCAAGGAGGCAACGGGGATTCAACTTCCCCTAGGGGTACCATGATCCATTCGTTAGGTATCTTTAACCTAAAGACTTTCAATTACTTTATTGTTCCTGGGTCGATGCCCGAGTGGTTAATGAGGACGGACTGTAAATCCGTTGGCAATATGCCTACGCTGGTTCAAATCCAGCTCGACCCAACCAATATCATCAATACCAATCTATCGATATGGTTATCTTCATGCCAATCATGAATGAAAAGATAATTGGTTATTGAACCCCGACATCGATATCTGTTCATATCGTAGATGCCCAATTCCAAATGAAATGAATGGATACATTTCAAAAATGAAAGAGAAGGATAAGATATTTCATCGACCTAGCACTCGCATAATCTATACGATCTATCTAGCACCTATCATAGAATAAATATGATCCAATAGTAGGTGAACTGTATGTAGTGTATTGGGATTGTAGTTCAATTGGTTAGAGTACCGCCCTGTCAAGACGGAAGTTGCGGGTTCGAGCCCCGTCAGTCCCGATCCAATAAGTTAATAAATTAAGCTCTTAATCCCCGTAGAAGAGTGAAAAATAAAATGAAGGTATCTAATGGATAGCTATCTAGATCTTTAGTATATCTAGTATATCTATCCATTAGATACCTTCACCAGATCAACAATTCAGTTTGGAAAAAGAAAGACCCTTCTTTCGAGGATAAAATCTAATCATCATATTGAATCTGCAATAAATATTCTTCCCTCCCCGAAGAATAAAATTTCTCTATCAAAAACATAGGAAGATCCATAGATTTTAGGGTGACACAGAGGTAGTCCTCCTAAGTCAGAATCCCACAGAGATCCCTATAGATAATTCCCAATGATTTTTAGGAGATCTTACTTCTGTTATTCCCCAGGAATATTGTGAGTATTCCATGCTAATACTTCTTTTTCATGATCGATAGCCAGTGGATTTCTAGACACTCTATTGTATTTCCAAGAATGATCATGTCAGGATCTGGACGGACTAGTCCTTATCATTCCAGGGTCATGAGTGGGCCTTGGGATACTTCTATGGTGGACCTTGGGATACTTCTATGGCGGGCCTTGGGATTACTTCTATATAATCACCATGGGATACTTCTATATAATCACCATCATTCCAGGGTCATGGGTGGGCCTTGGGATTCGTCCATATCATCACCGGAGCGGGATAGATTCACGATTCCATCTAAATCGTGGAGATCCAAGCAAAATATCTCTCATGTCTGACGAACGTTTTTGGAGTAGCAGAAGGTTCTTATTCGTACGAATCCTATTCTTTCTTTCGAAATGATAAAGACATGTGTTGATCGGAACGTTTTCTGATGCTAATAGTCTTATCAAAAGTAATCCTATGATAAGACTATTTAGATTATACTATTTCCATCGGATAATTTAAATCCATTAGTTAGATTCCGTTACTCGAACCGATTCCATAGATAAAATACATCTATTTCATGGATCTTGAAAGATTCATTCATCTCTATGAGATAAAATCTCGAGCTATTTTGGAACAAAGTGAAAATCAGGAGATCATGGAAGTAAATAACCTTGGATTTATTGCTGTTCTAATGTTCCTTGCAATTCCTACTGCTTTTCTACTTATCCCTTACGTCAAAACGGCCAGTGCAAGCAGTGGAAGCAATTGATTTTTATGAAAATAAAGTGATTGCTGATCACTAGATAGATCTTTATGATCCAAATCATAAGTATAAAATAGGTTATGAGATCTATAATATTACAACAATACAGGGTAGGGATTGCTTTTTAATTTCTTTTGAAAAGAAAAAAGTAGTACGGAGGAAAAGAATATCTGACCTTTTCTTTTGTACTATTTCTTCTTCTACACCCATATATGGATAAATAGATCTTAATGGTACTTATCCATATATGGTAAATGTGGGATGAAGGACCTCGTACCATAAAATCGCAGAGCTGATCACCTTCTTTCTGCTCCTGGAAAAATAGACCCAATGCAGACAGCCGTAATTCTGAACGTACTTGCGGATTTTTTAGGATCAAAGTTGAACATCTTTTTCCGGTACGAACATTGTTTTCTAGCACATATTAGATATGGAACTTGAAATGGTATAAGAAAAAACAAAGGAATCTATGACTTATGTCCCATATTTTCCCGAGAACGAAATTCATATCAGATCCGATCAATTCGGAACCATCCAATAAAACAGGGACTCTTTCTATTCCTACTAAGAAAGAGAAGAGAGATCGTTCTTCAGTGGAAGAAACTAGATTCTCGACTCATTCTAGAAAAGAACCAATGAATGAAAACCTGTTGGAGAAAATCAGATCAGATTTGTCATAGGAATAGGAAAATGATAATAATAAGGGATTACGCACATCCCTTACGGGGATAAAGAGGAAATAATTCCATGGAGAGTTTTTCAATTTGGAACGAAGATTCAATATTACTGGATCCTTATGAAACAGAATATATTATCATGCATGACGCAATAATTGATTCTTAAGCATTACCATTATAGCCCACTTCTCCCCCATACTACGAGTGAAAGGGAAAATGTAAAAACTACCATTAAAGCAGCCCAAGTTATACCGACTATATCCATACGGATCATGTTCTCTAAAAAATAATGATTTCATCATCGAGATGATAAGGGAACTATTAACCATAGTGCAAAGTTGAAATGGAAATGAATGGTCCACCTTTGCATTCTGAACGTTACTGAACTGACGTTCGAGCTGATATGAGAGATCAATAAATCCATTTGTTCATTGACCAACGAATTACTATAACTAACTCGAGGGTCGTACATTCAGACGGAATCGGGATCAAATGTACGTAACTCACTATCTATATTGGTAATATGTACCAATATGTCTCCAGAGGTTCTGTAATGGAAATAAAGACTTTTCCTTCCATTTACTTAAGGCGACACCCGGATTCGAACTGGGGATGGAGGATTTGCAGTCCTCTGCCTTACCGCTTGGCTATGTCGCCGAGATATGGGAATCCCATGGACAGGTCGAATCATTTGTCCTTTCAAGTCATTCGTCCGTCCTTTAAGTATAGTATGAGATGTATGCTAAAGTCAACCATAAAGGAAATGGATCTAATTTGTTATCCGTCTTTCGATCTGGCTATTTTCATTAGGAAATTTTCTAAGTAAGATTCACATTTAAGAATGGTTTGATTCATTTGTTCATAGCTCCATTTCACGTGGTTGGATGAAAGTATCAAAGTACCTCTTCCTTATCCTTTTTTTTTTCTAATTGGAAGTATATCTGGATACGGGTAGAATTTCATGGGATATAGTGAACACTTAATATACATCCGAATCTTTTTTGTCGGATTGATCCATATAGATCAATCGGGAATAATTAAATAGATTTTTCTACAGATGGGAAACTTCCAATGCGATTAGATGAAAATGAGGGAGCGTTTACAATCCCTGAATTTGGTAAGATACAATTTGAAGGATTTTGTCGTTTTATCGATCAGGGCTTGATGGAAGAACTTCATAATTTTCCAAAAATTGAGGATACAGATAAAGAAATTGAATTCAGTCTTTTTGGTAATGAATATGAATTAGCAGAACCTTTCATCAAAGAGAGAGATGCTGTATATCAGTCCCTTACATATTACTCTGAATTATATGTACCAGCAAGATCGATTCGGAGGAATAGTAGAAAGATACAGAAACAAACTGTATTTCTCGGAAATATTCCTTTAATGAATTCCCATGGAACATTTGTAGTAAATGGGATTTACAGAATCGTGGTGAATCAAATATTAATAAGTCCTGGTATTTATTACCGTTCAGAATTAGACCATAATAGAATAAATTATATATATACTGGCACTTTGATTTCAGATTGGGGAAGAAGATCGAAATTAGAGATCGATGTAGGAGAAAGGATATGGGCTCGTGTAAGCAGAAAACGAAAAATATCTATTCCAGTTCTATTATCAGCTATGGGTTTAAATCTCGAAGAGATTCTGGACAATACTCACTATCCCAAAAGATTTTTATTTTTATTGAAGAAAAAGGAGAGGTGGGAGCGGGAGGAATATCTCTGGTCGAGGGAAAAAGCCATTCTGGAGTTTTACAAAAAACTCTACTGTGTAAGTGGCGATTTGGTATTTTCCGAGTCTCTATGTAAAGAATTGCAAGAAAAATTTTTCCGACAAAGATGTGAATTGGGAAAGATTGGTCGACGAAATCTGAACCAAAAACTGAACCTTGATATACCTGAGAACGAGATTTTTTCATTACCACAAGATGTATTGGCTGCTGTGGATTACCTTATTGGGGTGAAATTTGGAATGGGTACACTCGATGATATAGATCACCTCAGAAATCGACGTATTCGTTCTGTAGCAGATTTATTACAGAATCAATTTAGATTAACTCTAGGTCATTTAGAAGATACAGTTCGAAGAACTATACACGGAGCAACCAAGCGTAGATCAACTCCTCAAAACTTGGTCACTTCAACTCTATTCAAAAACACTTTTCAAGATTTTTTTGGTTCACACCCCTTATCCCAATTTTTGGATCAAACTAATCCATTGACGGAAATAGCTCATGGGCGAAAATTGAGCCATTTAGGCCCTGGGGGCTTAACAGGGCGAACTGCTAGTTTTCGGACACGGGATATTCATCCCAGTTATTATGGGCGTATTTGTCCAATCGATACGTCCGAAGGAATGAATGCTGGACTTGTTTCATCATTATCTATTCATGCAAAGATTGGTGATTGTGGTTCTTTACAAAGTCCATTCTATAAGATTTCCGAGAGATCGAGAGAAGAACATATGGTTTATCTATTACCGGGAGAAGATGAGGATGAATACTATCGGATAGCTACGGGAAATTCTTTGGCGTTAAATCAAGGAATTCAAGAGGAACAAATTACTCCAGCTCGATACCGACAAGAATTTATAGTTATTGCATGGGAACAAATCCATTTTAGAAGTATTTTTCCTTTCCAATATTTTTCCGTTGGAGTTTCCCTTATTCCTTTTCTCGAACATAATGATGCTAATCGCGCTCTAATGGGTTCTAATATGCAGCGTCAAGCAGTTCCACTTTTTCGACCCGAGAAGTGCATTGCCGGAACTGGGTTGGAAGGTCAAGCAGCTCTAGATTCAGGAAGTGTAGCTATAGCTACACAAGAGGGAAGGATCGAGTATATCGATGCTGTAAATATAACTTCATCGATTAATGGAGACACTGTACGAACAGAATCGGTTATATATCAACGTTCTAATACAAATACTTGTACGCATCAAAAACCTCAAGTTCGTCAAGGGGAATGTGTAAAGAAGGGACAAATTCTGGCGGATGGTGCAACTACGGTAGGGGGAGAACTCTCTTTGGGAAAAAACGTTTTAGTAGCTTATATGCCATGGGAAGGATACAATTTCGAAGACGCAATACTAATTAGTGAACGTCTGGTATACGAAGATATTTATACCTCTTTCCATATCGTAAGATACAGGATTGAAATCTGTATGACGAGCCAGGGTCCTGAAAGAATCACTAGAGAAATACCTCATTTAGATGCTCATTCACTTCGTCATTTGGACGAAAATGGTCTTGTAATGCTAGGATCTTGGATAGAAACAGGTGATGTTTTGGTAGGTAAATTAACGCCTCAAACAACAGAAGAATCATTATGTACCCCAGAAGGAAGATTATTACAAACCATATTTGGTATTGAGGTATCGACTGCGAGAGAAAGTTGTCTCAGAGCACCTATAGGTGGAAAGGGTCGAGTTATCGACGTGAGATGGATCAATAGAGTAGATGATTCCGGTGATAATGCGGAAACAGTCCACGTATATATATCACAAAAACGTAAGATACAAGTGGGTGATAAAGTAGCTGGAAGGCATGGTAATAAAGGTATTATTTCAATAATTTTGCCGAGACAAGATATGCCCTATTTGCAAAATGGAATACCAGTTGATATGGTATTGAATCCATTAGGGGTACCTTCACGAATGAATGTAGGACAGATCTTTGAATGTTTGCCCGGTTTAGCAGGAAACCTGATGAAAAAACATTATAGAATAACACCTTTTGACGAAAAATACGAGCGAGAAGCTTCGAGAAAACTAGTGTTTCCTGAACTTTATAAAGCTAGTGAGCAAACAGCTAATCCATGGGTATTCGAACCAGATCATCCTGGAAAACATAGATTAATTGATGGAAGAACAGGAGCTGTTTTTGAACAACCTGTTACAATAGGAAAAGCTTATATGTCGAAATTGAGTCATCAAGTTGATGAGAAAATACATGCACGTTCGAGTGGACCTTATGCACGGGTTACACAACAACCTCTTAGAGGAAAATCCAAACGAGGGGGGCAACGAATAGGAGAAATGGAAGTTTGGGCTCTAGAAGGTTTTGGTGTTGCTTATATTTTACAAGAGATGCTTACTCTCAAATCTGACCATATTAGAACTCGTAATGAAGTACTTGGTGCCATTATCACTGGAGGGCCAATACCTAAACCTGACACTGCTCCAGAATCTTTCCGATTGCTCATTCGAGAATTACGATCTTTAGCTCTAGAATTGAATCATGCTATTATATCTGAGAAAGACTTTCAGATAGATAGAGAGGAAGTTTGATCACAATAAATTGAGATCTTTTATGATTGAACAGAATAAACATCAACAACTTCGAATTGGATTAGCTTCTCCCGAACAGATTTGTGCTTGGTCCGAAAAAAATTTACCTAATGGCGAGATAGTTGGACAGGTGACTAAACCTTATACTCTACATTATGAAACTAATAAACCAGAAAGAGATGGATCGTTTTGTGAAAGAATCTTTGGACCTATCAAAAGTAGAGTTTGTGCTTGTGGAAATTCTCCAGGGATCGGAAATGAGAAGATAGACTCAAAATTTTGCACACAATGTGGAGTTGAATTCGTTGATTCTCGAATTCGAAGATATCAAATGGGATACATTAAACTGGCATGTCCGGTGGTTCACGTATGGTATTTGAAACGCCTTCCCAGTTATATTGCGAATCTATTAGCTAAAACTCGGAAAGAATTAGAAGGTCCAGTATATTGCGATGTGTGACTTGATCACAAGTTCCGATCATACAGATCCGTAATCAGGAACTGTCATCCTATTAAATCTCATTGGGATGCCTTTAGCTCTGACATGCCCCTCTGGAGGAGTAGCATGAAGCTCAGAATTATAAGCATCTTTTCAAGATGTTGAGAAAGAGGAATTAGTCCAGGGTTTAGATATTCTGTATCAAATTGCTAATTGAACTTTGTGAAAACACTTCTTTCAGATAATGGAATTTGAAAGTCATTCTCTTCTCTTTTATTTGGGTTAGCCCTGAATAGAGGTATTCCGGACCGAAGATATGGCTATAGGAGTCTATTCATCGCACATATGCTTCGATCAATAGTATTGTAACCATCGAAGTAAAGCAAAGCAAGCAGGAACCTAAAGGATCAAATGGAACGAGATAAAGACAAGTAAATCCCTAATTGAAGGTCTTTCAAGAAGAAAAGTATTGTTCGGAAGGGAGGAGACTGCTCAATAATTCCATATCTATGTTGTAGAATCATAACATAAAGGAATACTCAATTTCACTTGGAACTTGAGCAGAGAGTAGCGATCTCTCTTCAGAGCGAAAAAGAGTTTTTTTTTCATCTTTTTTTTATAGTTACTTGAGCCGGATGAGAGGAAACTTTCACGTCCGATCCTGAGGGGGGGGAAATCTTAGAATAACCTATCCAAATCTTTTTCTTGCTAGGCCCATAGCTAAAAAACCAACTTTATTGAGATCACGGGGTACATTCAATTATGAGATTCAATCCTGGAAAGATATTATTCCTCATTACCTCTCTGCTCGTCCTCATTACCTCTTTGCTCGGGGTTCTGGAACATTTAAAGAGAGAGAAATAGCTACTGGGGGAGATGCTATCGGGGAACAACTAACGGGTCTGGATCTGCAAATGATTATAGATCGTTCACATATGGAATGGAAGAACTTGGTGGAATTGAAATGGAATAGATTGGAGGAGAACCAAGAATCCACTGTGGATAGATGGGAGGATGAAAAAATTCGAAGAAGAAAGGATTTTCTGGTTGGACGCATTAAATTGGCTAAACATTTTCTCCGAACAAATATAGAACCAAAATGGATGGTCTTATGCCTATTACCAGTTCTTCCTCCCGAACCGAGGCCAATCGTTCAATTAGGTGAAGGTGGACTTATTACCTCGTCAGATCTAAATGAACTTTATCGAAGAGTTATCAATCGGAATAATACTCTTACAAATTTATTAGCAAGAAGTGGATCTGAGTCATTTGTTATTTGTCAAAAAAAATTGATCCAGGAAGCCGTAGATGCACTTCTTGATAATGGTATCTGCGGACAACCAATGAGAGACGGTCATGATAGGCCTTATAAATCGTTTTCAGATGTGATCGAAGGCAAAGAGGGAAGATTTCGTGAAAATTTACTAGGCAAACGAGTTGATTATTCAGGTCGTTCCGTTATTGTGGTGGGTCCCTTTCTATCATTGTACCAATGTGGATTACCCTCAGAAATAGCAATAGAGCTTTTTCAAGCATTTGTAATTCGTAGTCTCATTGGACGACATATTGCTCCCAACCTAAGAGCTGCTAAAAGTATGATTCGAGATAAGGGACCCATTGTATGGGAAGTACTTCAAGAGGTTATGCAAGGACATCCCGTATTGTTGAATCGAGCACCTACCTTACACAAATTGGGAATACAAGCGTTTCAACCTATTTTAGTAGAAGGACGTGCCATTCGTTTACATCCATCGGTTTGTGGAGGATTTAATGCAGACTTTGACGGAGATCAGATGGCTGTCCATGTACCTTTATCTCTGGAAGCTAGAGCAGAAGCTCGTTTACTCATGTTTTCTGAGACAAATCTTTTGTCTCCAGCTATCGGGGATCCTATTTCTATACCAACTCAGGATATGCTTCTTGGGCTTTATATATCAACGGTCGAAAATAGTCAAGGTATTTACGGGAATAGGTACCATCCGTATCACTCGGAAAAGAAAAGCTTTTCTTGTAAGAAACCTTCCTTTTATAGTTATGATGATGTGCTCAGAGCTTACCGACAGAAACGAATTGACTTATACAGCCCCTTATGGCTCCGGTGGGGGGAATTGGATTTACGTATCATTACCTCAGTAAACCAAGAAGCCCCTATCGAAGTTCAATACGAATCTTTGGGTACTTTCCACGAAATCCATGAACATTATCGAATAAGAAAAGGTAGAATGGGGGAAATCCTTAATATATACATTCGAACAACTGTTGGTCGTACTCGTTTCAATCGAGAAATGGAAGAAGCCATACAAGGGTTTGCCTGTTTTGAACACCCAAAGAAATCACTACCAGCTCTCAGGATCTAATGTTATTGATCTTATGATTTTTTCATTAGTGCAGATATAGAGATCGAGGAAGCCTTCGAATAATCGGCTTGGACCCATTGCTTAATCCTACTCATGAAAATATGGAGATTTTTACTTATGAAGAAACAAACTAGATTGCCCTTTGATAATTTGCCCTTTTATAATAAAGTGATGGATAAAACTGCCATTAAAAAGCTTATTAGCAGATTAATAGATCACTTCGGAATGACATATACATCACATATCTTGGATCAACTCAAAACTTCAGGTTTTAAACAAGCTACTGATACAGCTATTTCATTAGGAATTGATGATCTTTTAACAGCGCCTTCCAAAGGATGGCTCGTCCAAGATGCGGAGCAACAAGGTTCTGTTTCGGAGAAACAGAATCATTATGGGAATTTACATGCAGTGGAAAAATTACGTCAATCGATCGAGATATGGTATGCTACCAGTGAATATTTGAGAAAAGAAATGAATACGAATTTTAGCATGACTGATCCCTTAAATCCAGTACATGTGATGTCTTTCTCAGGAGCTAGGGGAAGTACATCTCAGGTTCACCAATTAGTAGGTATGAGAGGATTAATGTCAGATCCTCAAGGACAAATCATCGATCTACCCATTCGAAGGAATTTACGCGAAGGGCTCTCTTTAACGGAATATATTATTTCCTGTTATGGGGCTCGTAAAGGAGTTGTGGATACTGCTGTACGAACAGCAGATGCTGGATACCTCACACGTAGACTTGTTGAAGTAGTTCAACAAATTGTAGTACGTAGAACAGATTGTGGCACTGTCCAAGGTATTTTCGTAAGTCCCATTCGAGGTCGAGAGAGGGACATAAATGAAGTTGTTGTACGAACACAAATACTGATTGGCCGTGTGCTAGCAGACGATGTATATATAAATAGGAGATGCATTGCCACGCGCAATCAGGATATTGGAGTTGGACTTGCCAATCAATTAAGAAACATTCGACCACGACCAATATATATACGAACCCCCTTTACTTGCAAGAGTATATCTCGGATTTGTCAATTATGTTATGGTCGGAGTACTACTCACAGTCACTTGATTGAATTAGGAGAAGCAGTAGGTATTATTGCGGGCCAATCCATTGGGGAACCAGGAACTCAACTAACACTAAGGACTTTTCATACCGGGGGGGTATTTACTGGTGATATTGCAGAACATATACGAGCCCCTTTCAATGGAAAGATTGAATTCAATGAGAATTTGGTTTATCCCACACGTACACGTAATGGACATCCTGCTTATCTATGTCATAATAACTTATCCATTACTATTGATGGTCAGAATCAAGTACAGAACTTAACCATTCCACCACAAAGTTTGCTTTTGGTTCAGAATGATCAATATGTGGAATCGGAACAAATTATTGCCGAGGTTCGTGCTAGAACATCTTCCTTCAAGGAAAAAGTTCGCAAAAATATATATTCTGACTTAGAAGGAGAAATGCACTGGAGTACCAATGTGTGTCATGCACCTGAATATGTACACGGTAATGTTCATTCTATACTCAGGACGGGTTATCTATGGATATTATCGGGAGGTATATACGGATCCGGTGTAGTACCCTTTCCATTTCATAAGTATCAGGATCAAGTAGATGTTCAACCTTTTGTTGCCAAACATACCGATTCTTACGTGGATCAAGTGGAACATAGATCAGGTGACTCAAACTGCTATGGGAAGGAAGAACAAATCTTCAGTTATTCAGAAACTGAAACTGATCGGACCATATCCAACGAGCATCGAGACTCTATTTATGTCACCTTTTCCCCTAAGAATTACAATATGAAGGGGAAAAAGCAAATGAATCGATTCATCGTCTCGTTGCAGTGTGATAAAGAATGGGGAAAAAGAATAATACCTTGTCCTGATGCGATTCTTAGAATACCAAAAAGTGGTATTCTACAGATAAATTCCATTTTTGGATATTCTAACGTAGAACATGGAATACCGGATGGGCCGAATATGACAACACCCTTTTCCCTAGATTTATCGAGGGAAGGGGACAACTTGCAGATTCAAATTAGCAATTCCATTTTGTATGAAGATGGTGAACGAATCCAAGTAATGAGTGATACAAGTATTCCATTGGTTCGAACTTGTCTAGGATTTGATTGGGAACAAATAGATTCTATAGAATCTGAGGCTTATGTTTCTCTTATTTCAGTAAGAACAAATAAGATCGTTAACAATATGGTTCAAATTAGCTTGATGAAATACCCCCCTTTTTTCATGGGGAGAAGGGACAATAAAGCAAGTTCAAATTTGATGTTCCATAACAATTTGGACCACACTAATCTTTTCTCTTCCAATGGGGCGAGTCAATTAATTAGTAAGCATCAAGGGACTATTTGTTCATTATCGAATGGGGAAGAAGACAGTGGATCTTTTATGGTTCTATCACCATCCGACTGTTTTCGAATCGTTCTATTCAATGATTCTAAATGTTATGATACGGGAAATAAATCAAATAGAAAGGATCCTATGAGAAAAATCATTGAATTTTCAGGTCTCTTGGGTCATTTACATAGTATAACCAGCCGTTTTCCATCCTCCCAGTTTATAACTGATAAAAAAGTATTATCAAAGAAACATTCCATTTTCCACAATTATTTCATGGACGAAAATATGAGAATTTCTCATTTCGATCCGTGCAGGAACATCATTTCCAATCTCTTGGGTCCAAATTGGTGCTCTTCCTCATCCGAATTCTGCAAAAAAACATTTCCAGTAGTTAGTCTTGGACAATTGATTCCTGAAAGTGTATGGATATCCGAGGATGAACCACTCCCCGAATCTGGTCAAATCATAGCAGTTGATGAGGAATCTTTAGTCATTAGATCAGCTAAACCCTATCTGGCTACTCGAAAAGCGACTGTTCATGGTCATTATGGAGAAATTCTTGACAAAGGAGATACATTGATAACATTGATATATGAAAGGTTAAAATCCAGTGATATAATTCAAGGTCTTCCTAAAGTTGAACAATTGTCAGAAGCCCGTTTGAATAATTCAATATCGATGAATCTGAAAGAAAGTTTTGAAAATTGGACCGGAGATATGACAAGATTTCTTGGAAGTCTTTGGGGGTTATTCATCAGCGCTAGGATAACTATGGAACAAAGTCAGATTCATTTAGTCAATCAGATTCAAAAAGTTTACCGATCCCAAGGGGTACGAATTGGTGATAAGCATATAGAGATTATTGTACGCCAAATGACATCGAAAGTATTAATTTCAGAAGATGGAACGGCTAATGTTTTTTCACCGGGGGAACTCATTGGATTATCACGAGCACAGAGAATGGATCGTGCTCTGGAAGAGACAATCTACTATCAAACCATGTTATTAGGAATAACAAGGGCATCTCTGAATACTCAAAGTTTTATATCCGAAGCGAGTTTCCAAGAAACTGCTCGGGTCTTAGCTAAAGCTGCTCTACAAGGTCGTATCGATTGGTTGAAAGGCTTGAAGGAAAATGTTATTCTCGGGGGGATGATACCTGCCGGTACTGGGCAACATATTCACCGTTCAGGGAAACGGAACGGAATAGATCCAAGAATAGGGAATAGGAATCTATTTAGCAACAAAGTGAAGGATATTTTATTTCATCATGACAAAGTATCTTTTTTTTCCATTCAAGAAAATTATCACAATATATTAAAACAGCCATTAAAAGAGTCTTGAGAAAGAGATTTCTTTTTTATGTTCATGAATATATCTTCTATAATAGGAAGAATATGAAATATTCTATGAGTGAGAACGTTTCTACCACGTACTAGACAGACAGGCAATCTTTAAGATGTAATCGATTCCGTTGGAATAATTAGATATTATGATACATTTTATTTCGCTATTTTGGGGAGGAAAGCGAACGAGAATGAGCAAAAGATATTGGAACATTGATTTGGAAGAGATGATGGAAGCAAGAGTTCATTTAGGGCATAAAACTAGGAAATGGAACCCTAAGATGGCACCTTACATTTTTACAGAGCGTAAAGATACTCATATTATTAATCTGGCTAAAACTGCTCGTTCTTTATCAGAAGCTTGTGATTTGGTGTTTGATATAGCAGGTAGAGGAAAACAATTCCTGATAGTCGGTACGAAATATCAAGCAACTGATTTAGTAGCATCATCTGCTACAGAAGCTCGATGTCATTATGTAAATAGAAAATGGCTTGGTGGTATGTTAACTAATTGGTCTACTACAGAGACGAGACTTCAGAAGTTCAAGGATTTAAAAAAAGAACAAGATACGGGACGATTCAATCAACTTCCAAAAAAAGAAGCAGCTATGCTCAAGAGACAATTAGACCAATTGCAGAAATATCTAGGTGGGATTAGATACATGAGGAGCTTACCCGATATTGCGATAATTACCAATCAACGAGAAGAATCCATTGCTCTTGGGGAATGTAGAACTTTGGGTATTCCGACAATTTGCTTGGTTGATACAGATTGTGATCCAGATCTCGTGGATATCCCAATTCCAGCCAATGATGATGGTATAGCTTCAATCCAATTGATCCTGAACAGATTAACGTCAGCAATTTGCGAAGGAAGGGCATTAAGGTCATTATAGCTATATGAAGGGCTAATAGAAAGTGAATTAGTAATAAAAAGAAAATAGAAAAAAAAAGGGGGGGGGAAGGACCTGAGGATTTACTGAGTTGGCTGCTATTCCATCCAAAATATCGTAAGAGCCAATTTCATTTATTGGTTTGGTTGGCTGCTCCAAATTGAAAAATATTCTTAATGGAATAACCCTTTTATTATCTCGTGACATCAAAAATTCTTATGAGAGTGAAATAATTGAGGAATCTATCATTTATTTGATAAAAATAATTTATTTTCTTCTTTAAGTTCATCTTTACAAGGGGGTAATATGGATATCGTACGATCTCCTATTAGCACACTGAATCATATCTACGATATATCCGGTGTGGAAGTGGGTCAACATTTTTATTGGCAAATAGGGGGGTTTCAAGTTCATGGACAGGTACTTATAACTTCTTGGATTGTAATTGCTGTCTTATTAGGTTCAGCTACCATAGCTGTTCGAGATCCACAAACCATTCCTACCGGTGGTCAAAATTTTGTTGAATATATTCTCGAATTTTTTCGGGACTTGACCAGAACTCAGATTGGGGAGGAAGAATATGGTCCCTGGGTTCCCTTTATTGGAACTATGTTTCTATTTATCTTTGTTTCTAACTGGTCAGGTGCTCTTCTTCCTTGGGGAATTCTAAAATTACCTCAGGGGGAGTTAGCCGCACCTACAAATGATATTAATACTACGGTTGCTCTAGCTTTACTTACGTCAGTAGCATATTTCTATGCAGGTCTTGCAAAGAAGGGGTTAGGTTATTTTGGTAAATATATTCAACCAACCCCAATACTTTTACCAATTAACATCTTAGAAGATTTTACAAAACCTTTATCGCTTAGTTTTCGACTTTTTGGAAATATATTAGCTGACGAATTGGTAGTTGCCGTTCTTGTTTCTCCGGTACCTTTAGTAGTTCCTATACCTGTAATGTTCCTGGGATTATTTACGAGCGGTATTCAAGCTCTGATCTTTGCAACTCTAGCTGCAGCTTATATAGGTGAATCCATGGAGGGTCATCATTAAATCACTGTCCAATCAGACAGAATAGTTTCTAAGTATCGTACCAACGCATGACTTGATATGTATGGTAGAAGCAAATCATATTTCTTAGTAAAAAGAGCTTGGTAACAAGATTTAAGATCGGTTAACTACTTCTGTCCATTAGATCTCCAGATAGAGTGGATCCGATTGGTCCGTTTGTATAGAAATATGAGAGAAAATAGGATCGAACAGGTTCACTAATCGGAGTTGTTTGAGTAAAGAATGTACCCCGGCGTAGAACGATGAAATTTTTGTTCCCAGCAAGGGGAGGATTTTTTCGAACATGTTTACTTTGTATATAATTCGTTTCATATATTAATCCATTTATATTGATTAAAAAAGCCTTTTTGATTATATGGATTAATATATCATCTGTAGATGTTATATATAATGACTTATAGGCTTTTACGCAGTCTATTCTCTCTCCGTGATAAGAATTCATATGTTCAATAAAATGGAATCTTTATTTTCGAATATTATTCAGATGAAATATTTTCATAAGGGATAATAGGTTTCCTTATTCGTTGATATTATCACTTTGATACCAAGAAATATTTTGGGTTCTTAGTTGTTCGGAAGAAATCGTTCCATAATTTTACCATTGGTGAACACTCAATAGATGAAACTGTTGTATTATACACTATTTCCTGATCTTAGTAAGAGGAGATTACCATGGATCCCTTAATTTCTGCTGCTTCTGTTATTGCTGCTGGATTATCTGTAGGGCTTGCTTCCATTGGCCCTGGCGTTGGCCAGGGCACTGCTGCGGGCCAGGCTGTAGAAGGTATTGCGAGACAACCAGAAGCAGAAGGTAAAATACGAGGTACCTTACTGCTAAGTTTAGCTTTTATGGAAGCTTTAACAATTTATGGACTAGTTGTGGCCCTAGCGCTTCTATTTGCGAATCCCTTTGTTTAATCCTGAAAAAAAAAAAAAAAAAGATCCCTACACCTCGTCATTACATTAGTATTTCTCCAAGAATTTCCTTGTTCAGCTGCGGGAGAGGCTGATCTTAATAATTAGCAAATGAATTCTTCTTCCTACTTCGGTCGGAAAGATTCATGACGCGTGTGACAGGGAAGGGAAGGGAATGGATAGGGCAAGCAAATTCATTTTATCCTTTTCTTTTTATCCTTATCAAAAACCTGGGACTAAGTATCCAAAATATTCTTATCCAGAACTAGATAGGATCAAAAAAGAAAAGAACAAAATGATGTAGAACATATCCTTATCTATGAGGGGCGAGCATATGAAAAATGTAATTGATCCTTTCATTTCCTTGAGTTATTGGCCTTCTGCTGGGGGTTTCGGATCAAATACCAATATTTTAGAAACAAATATAATAAATCCAAGTGTGGTACTTAGTGTACTGATCTATTTTGGAAAGGGAGTGTGTGCGAGTTGTATATTCGAATAATATGGCTGGGCCCAACCAGCTGCACTTTGGAGATAGAAAAGTGCATGATCTCAACGAATTACTTCCGAACGGGGAATAGCGAAGAACTATAGCATTTCGTAATTGATTGGGAAATGAACTATTAGTTTATACCAACCAATGAGGGAGGACCACTAGAATGGTTAAAGCTGAACTGTTTGAAGTCTAAGCACAACTAACTGGGTATTCTTTCCACCGCTGTGTCAAGATGAGATGGATTCAAAGGCATAGTTGGAGATTGATCCGATATAAAACATTCATATCAATGGAATAATTTCATCTATTTACTGAAAAATAGTCCCAATCTCCCATCCAATTTTAGTTCCAATGCTGAACTGACAACCTAAACAGAAAGGAAATTATTCGATAGAACAAAAATAAGGAGGCACAAATTAATTAATTGAATGGAACGATTCAAATTTCATGGGGGAAGAATAGGAGAGAAAAGGGGAAACGAAAACAAAAACAACTTTATTGATAATTGCAAATCCCTTTTGCTGGAAGAGCCCTTGGAGATCTCGGTCTTTTATAAATTGATTCTAATCTTCCGTAAACGGAACGGAAAGGGCAGGCTTGGTGTGAAGGGGGAACGTATATGTTCCTGGGGAATAAAAAAGAACTGAGCAGGAGAGCCGAATGAATCGAAAGATTCGTGTTCGGTTTGGGAAGAGATTATGAATTCGTGAAATTTGTGAATAGATAATCTACTTTCATTAAGTAATCTATTAGATAACCGTAAACAGAAAATATTGAATACTATTCGGAATTCGGAAGAACTATGTAAAGGAGCTATCGATCAGCTCGAGAAAGCTCGGGCTCGCTTAAGGGAAGTGGAAATGATAGGGGACGAAATCCGGGTAAATGGAGACTCCCAAGTAGAACGAGAGAAAGAGGATCTCATCAATGCTGCTTCTGAGAATTTGGAACAATTAGAGGATCCCAAGAATGAAACGATTTACTCCGAACAGCAAAGAGCAATTGACCAGATCCGACAACAAGTTTCTCGCCAAGCTTTACGAAGAACTATAGGAACTTTGAATAGTCGTTTTAAAATTGAGTTGCATTTACGTACGATCAATCAAAATATTGGCCTGTTTAGAACCATGATGAACACACCAGATTAGTTGTTAGTTGTTATAGGCCCTATTTCTCAACAGATAATTAATAAGTGCTAATGGGAAATCTTCAAATCGACGAAATTAGTAGTATTATACGGAAACAGATCAAACAATATAACGACGCAGTAGGAGTTGGTAATCTTGGCACCGTACTTCAAGTAGGAGATGGCATTGCTCGTATTCATGGTCTTTATGAAGTAATGGCAGGGGAATTAGTGGAATTTGGAGATGGTACAGTAGGCATTGCCCTAAATTTGGGATCGGATAATGTTGGAGTTGTATTAATGGGCGATGGCTTGATGATACAAGAAGGTAGTTCCGTGAGAGCAACAGGAAAAATTGCTCAGATACCAGTAAGTGATGCGTATTTGGGTCGTGTTGTAAATGCTCTAGCCCAACCCATTGATGGTAAGGGTCAAATTTCAGCTTCCGAATTTCGACTGATTGAATCTCCCGCTCCAGGTATTATATCAAGACGTTCCGTATATGAACCCCTTCAAACGGGGCTTATTGCTATTGATTCTATGATTCCTATAGGACGTGGTCAGCGAGAATTAATTATTGGGGACAGACAGACCGGCAAGACAGCAGTAGCTACAGATACTATTCTTAATCAAAAGAGTCAAAATGTAATCTGTGTCTATGTAGCAATTGGTCAAAGAGCTTCTTCCGTGGCTCAGGTAGTTAATACATTTCAAGAACGTGGCGCAATGGAATATACCATTGTGGTAGCGGAAACTGCGGATTCTCCCGCTACATTACAATATCTCGCTCCTTATACAGGGGCAGCTTTGGCTGAATATTTCATGTATAAGAAACAACATACATCAATCATTTATGACGATCTCTCCAAACAGGCACAAGCTTATCGACAAATGTCTCTTCTATTAAGAAGACCACCTGGCCGAGAAGCTTATCCGGGAGATGTTTTCTATTTGCATTCCCGTCTCTTGGAAAGAGCAGCTAAATTAAGTTCCCAGTTAGGTGAGGGGAGTCTTACTGCTCTACCAATAGTTGAGACTCAAGCTGGAGATGTTTCAGCTTATATTCCCACTAATGCAATTTCCATTACCGATGGACAAATATTTTTATCGGCCGATCTATTCAATGCCGGGATCCGACCTGCTATTAATGTGGGTCTTTCCGTATCTAGAGTAGGATCTGCGGCTCAGATAAAAGCTATGAAAAAGGTAGCTGGAAAGTTGAAATTAGAGTTAGCTCAATTTGCAGAGTTGGAAGCCTTTGCACAATTTGCTTCCGATCTTGATAAAGCTACTCAAGATCAATTGGCAAGGGGTCAACGATTACGTGAGTTGCTCAAACAATCTCAATCGGCTCCTTTGAAAGTAGAAGAACAAATAGCTACTATTTATACTGGAACAAATGGATACCTGGATATATTAGAAATAGCACAGGTGAGAAATTTTCTCGTTCGGTTACGCGAGTATTTGATAAAGAATAAACCTCAGTTCGGAGAAATTATATGTTCTACTGGTACATTTACAGAAGAAGCGAAAGCCCTTTTGGAAGAGGCTCTTAAGGAACATACTGAACTTTTTTTACTTCAAGAAAAAAAATGAATATTTGATAATTTGGTGGGATTATTCAGAACAGGAAAAAGAGCTGAATAATTTGTTCCAATACATTGCACAACAATTTAGAACAATTGAAGAGTATTACGTCCAATAGGATTTGAACCTATACCGAAGGTTTAGAAGACCTCTGTCCTATCCATTAGACGATGGACGCTCTTTCTATCTTCCCTTTTTTTATTTTAACTCCTTTTGGCATACATTGTCCCGATCTACCTTTTTATTCACAATGAGGTTATAGGATAGGAAAAGAATGGAATCTATTTCACATTGCAACGGAAAATTTATTTCGAGTGAATCGTGAAATTATGTTATATACTTAATCACTTTATATCTACCTATTCTATCTATATAGATAGATATAGAACAGGTAGATATCTGTTAGCGGGTAGCGGGAATCGAACCCGCATCGTTAGCTTGGAAGGCTAGGGGTTATAGTCGACATTGATTATTCAATGCCTCTAATTCAGAACCGAACATGAGAATTTCATGTCATTCAGCTCCTTCATGGGGGATAGAGAGCGGTATGAGGGAAGAAGCGGAATATTTATATCAAATCTTTGTGAAAGGAAATTTCAATTCTTTTCTTTCTCCTCTTTTATTTTCGAATAAAACCCTAATTTCTTATCGTACCCATGGCATCTACGTCAGTTTCTTCTCTTTTCTACTCTTCTCTTTTTTTAGTGAAGGGCCCAAAATCGTAGAATACTTACTCACTTTCTAGATGATCCCGATAGAAAGAGAAATTTGAAAAGTTTCAAATAATCACAAATCTTTCTAGTTAATTCGTTCCCTATTTCTACTGATTCTGATCCCCAGGAGAACAAATTCCACCGAGCTCGAACGAAATGCTGATAACCCAAGTAAACCAAAGTCATCGTTCTATAGCTATTCCGCTTCAACCTGGGGTCCTTCCATCCATAAGTTGAAGGTTTAGTCACGATGAAAAAATATCTTTGGATCCCCATAGATCTGGAATTTATCTAACCTTTCAAACATTCTGTGTCGCTATCTTGGAACCAAAAATGTGTTTCTCTTTCATCATTTCAGACCCAGATTACGAGAAGGTATGCTATTCCTGGGCATTCATAGGGAAGGGTTTGAGCCTATCTGGAAATAGAGCTTTAGATGGATCTTTGATCCATGTAAAAGATCCTTCAACTATTTGAGTTGATAATGTAACGAATCACACTTTTACCACTAAACTATACCCGCAACGATCTGATTGTAACATACAGATCGATCTTTTGTCCAACCAATAGGAAGATGAGGAGTTATCAATCAACCTCTATTGAAAGTTTCTATCAATCATTACCTCTTTTCATAATTACATGAATCTCCGGAGATGGAGATTCATGTAATTATAGATTACCTTTGCGAATTGCTGATAAAACAATAACTAAAGGGCCCGATACAACCATCAGAGTCAGAACAGTGAGTTGCGCAATAACTTCTAGATCCATTTGGTTTTCTTTCACCCTCCATCGACTGGATGTATGAATAAAATGTTGTCGGTATCAATCACTTTTCTTCTATTTTGTCTTCTTCGGACTCCTACCCATTTGTGTAGGTTTGATCAGGAACCTATTATGGCCTTGAGCAACTAATATCTTTACAATAATCTAATATCTTTAGATAGAGAACCCTTCAATATCTAGATAATAAAATTTTATACTGGAGAGGGATAAATGGACTAATCCATCTAACGCATTTATTCAAACTGATTGGGGAGGGAATGAAGAGATGATAATAGAGGTTCAATTTTTGATAGCTTTTTTTCTTGCCTTTACAGCAAGTATTCTAGCTCTCAAATTAGGTCAAGCACTGTATGAATAATTTTTCTGACCTGCTTGGCCTGGCCGATCGGCCAGGCCAAGCAGGTCAGAAAAAAGAGAGGAAAAGAAATAACTATTTTGAACGAAATGAGCAATACAATTGACTAGATTGTTCTTTATCCAACTGAATAATTGCAATATTCATTATATTGCCGATACAACCCGTACATACTATGGTATACACCTTTACTCCACCATTCATTTTGTTACACATGAACTCTTCCATCTTGGAGAGATGGCTGAGCGGACCAAAGCGGCGGATTGCTAATCCGTAGTACGGATCATCCGTACCGAGGGTTCGAATCCCTCTCTCTCCGTTCGTACACTATTGATCCTGAAAACGAATAACCCCGAATCTTTCTACGGAACGGAAAAGACCCATTAACCTGGAGACTTTTTTCACTATTCTTTACGTCCGGGATTACGTCCTGGATCGTTCGATAGAAATCCAAAGATAAAAAGAGAAATGAAAAATACCACTACTGCGTAAACGAACAGCTTAAGAGTAAGCATTACGTAATCTCCGGAATCCTTATTATAAGTACAACAGAATAGATCATCAATCTTTGTACCATATATGGATACTTGAATACCAAACAATAGTATGATTGTTACAAATCACGAAATTATTTCTTTGAATCACGCGTGAAAATAAATTTGAAAGAAGAAGAGAAATTTTCTCTTTGTTTTCCAAATGGTCTTTTTTCCCTCTTATTTTTTGGATCAACCAGATATTTATCGAATATTTATGAAAATATGTCATTGGTATCGATCGTATCAATACGTGACCCAATAGCTCGATCCGAAGTGAGCGGTGGGATCGGAAGGAATTGATGAAGGTTAGTGGAAAAGTTTTTATCCGGGAGCAGATAAGGTATCTGAATCTGGTATCGTCGGGTGGAACAAGGATAGAACTTCTGTCACAAAAAAATGGAAAGAGTTATACAAAAATTAGATCAATGACAGCGATCCAAAAACTTGAAAAAGAAAAAAAAAGATACTTTTTATCGAAAACTTACAGCAGCTTGCCAAACAAAGGCTAAGAGAAAAAAGAGAACAGGAATAATTGGCATTACATCGACAATTGGATCAAAAATTGCATAAGCCTCAGGTAATTTTCCAAAAAAGGGATTATTTGAATGAATAAAGGCATCATCTAGACAAATATTGAACATAACTGGCATTTTTCTTCTCCAATAAAAATTAGGGGGGGGGTAAAGCCAGAAAAGTCTTTGATTGATCGAATCGATCGAAGCTCTTCGGCAAGTTTGACCGGACTTGGGGTTGGAAGGGATGATTCTTTCATACATACAATATTTTACCCAATCTAATAGAAAATGATCAATGAATGAATATTCTTGTCCCTTTTTCTGTTTTTCCTATTATGTCCAATTCCATCAATAACCTATTTTGTTAAAATATCCACAAATTTTTTTTGCCCAATTGGGATCTGATCTAATTAATCTTGGATCCTAATGGGTTGACAAAAAATTTGATATAAGTATTCATTAGCATATGAATAGGGAAATAGGATGGGAATGGGGCGTGGCCAAGCGGTAAGGCAGCAGGTTTTGATCCTGTTATTCGGAGGTTCGAATCCTTCCGTCCCAGACTTATTTCATTGGTTCCTGTTTTCCCTTCCCTCGCTCTTCCCTTTCTTCTTTCGTAAAGGGTAAATCCAATGGAATTTTTGTTTTTTTATTTTTCTCATAATTTCACCATACTTAACTTATCAGAAGGGAATGTTATTACAATAGGGAAGAGATAAAGGGATATCTCTGTGGTGCAAGATGGGAATACGGATCAATTTGAGATAAGGTTCAATTTATGAAATTAGCCCATTGGATGTATGCTGGTCCTGCTCATATTGGAACTCTACGAGTAGCTAGTTCATTCAAAAATGTCCATGCCATTATGCATGCTCCTCTAGGAGATGATTATTTTAATGTAATGCGTTCTATGTTAGAACGGGAAAGAAATTTTACTCCTGCAACTGCTAGTATAGTAGATCGTCACGTACTAGCACGTGGATCTCGAAAAAGAGTTGTGGATAATATTCTTCGAAAAGATAAGGAGGAAAGTCCCGATCTTATCATATTAACACCTACGTGTACCTCTAGTATCTTGCAAGAGGATTTAAAAAACTTTGTGGATAGAGCATCCATAATCTCCGATTGCAACGTCATTTTTGCGGATGTGGATCATTATCAAGTGAATGAAATTCAGGCAGCGGATAGAACTTTGGAACAGGTAGTTCGATATTATTTGGATAAATCCCATACATTGGATCAATTCGTAACAGATGCACCTTCTGTAAATATAATTGGGATTCTTACTCTGGGTTTTCATAATCGACACGATTGTCGTGAGTTGAGACGTTTATTAAAAGATCTGGACATCAGAATTAATCAAATAATTCCTGAAGGAGGATCTGTAGAGGATCCAAAAAATTTACCAAAAGCTCGGTTCAATTTAATTCCTTATCGTGAAGTGGGCTTAATGACAGCGATGTATTTGAATAAGGAATTTGGAATGCCTTATGTATCTACAACTCCTATGGGAGCTGTAGATATGGCCGAGTGCATCCGACAGATAAAGAAATCTCTTGATATCTTGGCGGCTCCTATTTTATCGAGCAAAAGGGTTGATTACGAATCCTATATCGATGGACAAACTCGATTCGTTTCCCAAGCTGCTTGGTTCTCAAGATCTATCGATTGTCAGAACTTTACGGGGAAAGAAACAGTCGTTTTTGGTGATGCAACTCATGCTGCTTCAATTACTAAGATACTTGCTAGAGAGATGGGAATTCGTGTGAGTTGTACAGGTACTTATTGTAAACATGATGCAGAATGGTTCAAAGAGCAAATTAAAGATTTTTGTGATGAGATGATCATCACAGATGATCATGCTGAAGTAGGAGATATTATCGCTCGCGTGGAACCCTCTGCAATATTTGGTACTCAAATGGAACGTCATATTGGTAAACGTCTTGAGATTCCCTGTGGAGTTATTTCCGCACCAGCTCATATCCAAAATTTTTCCTTGGGATATCGACCCTTCCTGGGTTACGAAGGTACTAATCAAATAGCTGATCTAGTTTATAACTCATTCGCTCTGGGTATGGAGGATCATCTTCTAGAGATTTTTTGTGGTCATGATACGAAGGAAATAATGACTAAATCATTATCCACGGATATTAGTCCAATTTGGGATCCTGAAAGTCGGCAAGAATTGGGTAAAATCCCCCGTTTTGTAAGAGACGAAGTAAAGATAAATACAGAAAAATTTGCACGACGAAAGGGCCTTTTGAACGTTACTGTCGAGGTAATGCACGCAGCTAAAGAAGCATTAAGTTAAGTACCTAATCAATATCAATTAATTGATTACATTGAGTGTATTCTATACAAAAAGAGTGGATCCAATTCGATACCTATTCCTATCATATCAATTGAGTTAATGACTATTCATAATCACGTCTCGATCATGATTCGAGATCAGGGAGGGATCTTCAAAACATCGTCTGAAACGATGTGGTAATTTACATAATTGGTTTCGTGAATATGGATTATGACATCATTTCATATTCGGATCAAGTGCCCTTGGCTCAAATTTATTCTTATTTTCTTATATACTCTCCAAGTCAATCTTGTTTCCACGTGATTCCATACAAAGATGACGAATATTTGAATCGTTCTATTGTTAAAGCCTAGGATTTTCTATCGATGTGTCTAACATCTCGTCCCAATACAGCGACAATCCAACAATTCATTTATCTCTTATTCTGGATTGACAATAGTGTATTGTGTCGATATAATTCGTCCATTCACAATAGAAATAGATATCTTAGGTTCATCATTTATCAGTGATTCTATCCAATCATGATAATTCTGTCGATGGATCATTTATTCATAACCTAGATTACTTTATTCTGGAATGGTGGATCAAAACTATACATATCCATATATGAACTGACGAGTGAATTATTTGGTCATTCACATAGGTTTTTGATCCCTCCCGTTCGTCAATTAGATTGGTAGGATTCTATTTACCGGTTCATATTGAGTAACCTCGCATTCCACTTCGATCGTATATATACTCAATATCTATTCGCAATATGGGTTGCTAACTCAATGGTAGAGTACTCGGCTTTTAAGTGCGACTAAGATCTTTTACACATTTGAATGAAGTAGAAAACTCGTCGATACCATCGGTAAAGTTCGGAAGACTACGACTGATCCTAATGAACGGAAAAAAAAGCATGTCGTTCCAACATATGATCTTTATGATACCTGATATTATTTCTCGGATACCTGATTGTATTCGATCAGGACCGGATCTGATTCAAGGAATCAAATGGGTGGAAAATGTCTATTATATACCTGGATGGATGTATAATATGCTCATCCTTTCGGATCAAATGTGATAATTGTGAATAGGATTTCATCAATTCGCGGTTAAGTCGAATGAGTCAATGGAGAAAGCTATATGACTTGAATCATAAGTAGACCCAGAGAAATGAGCTTCTGTTCCTCGTTCCAATTTAACGAGCGAGGAATTCCCTTTACTGATCAGAAGTTAAGAGCAGTTTAGTACCTGATATCGGGAGGTTTTCCCTGAGTAGATCAGGGATTTATACACTCACAATGAGTCCTAAGTACTCGAGTACAGATGTGTAAGATAAATAGTGTACTGACCAGGTTTATTTATTCCATGAGTCAGGAGAGCGATTGGTTGCCAGGATAAAAAAATTTTGTTCTTCCTCATGACGAATGAGATCCTTGGGTAGTAAATCTATAGAAGATAGAATCTTTATATTTGGATATATCTCTTTTTTCCTATCTTGTTCCGACTAGATCGCACCATGTATTTTCTCAGAAATGAAGAGGTTATTCTCATGAACGAGGGCCATAGCTGAGGTTTGGAAATGGATGAATTCCATAGATACGGAAAGGAAGATAACTCTCGGCAACAATGCTTTTTATATCCACTCTTTTTTCAGGAAGATCTTTACGCAATTTCTCATGATCATTATTTGGATGGATCAAGTTCTTCCGAACCGATGGAACATTTAAGTTCCAATGATCAATTCAGTTTCCTAACTGTAAAACGTTTGATTGGTCAAATACGTCAACAAAATCATTCAATTGTTTTATTCGTGAATTGCGCTCCAAATCCATTAGCTGATTGCAAGAAGAGTTCCTATTCTGAATCGGTACTAGAAGGACTTACATTGGTCCTGGAAGTTCCGTTCTCTATACGGTCAAAATATTCTGTGGAAGGGATGAATGAATGGAAGAGTTTCCGGTCGATCCATTCAATATTTCCCTTCTTGGAGGATAAATTCCCGCATTCAAATTATATATCAGATGCACGAATACCCTATTCTATTCATCCGGAAATTTTGGTTCGAACCTTTCGTCGCTTGATCCGAGATGCTCCCTCCTTGCACCCATTACGCTCTGTTCTCTATGAATATCGAAATAGTCCAGAGAATTTACAAAGATCAATTATTGTCGTCCCAAGAGTAAATACGAGATTCTTCCTGTTCCTGTGGAATTATTATGTCTATGAATGCGAATCCATTTTATTTTCCCTTCTTAAACGATCCTCTCATTCACGATCGTTGTCTCATAGACCTTTCCCTCAGCGAACTCATTTTCATCGAAAGATAAAACATATTATCATATTTTCTCGTCGAAATTCACTGAAAAGTATCTGGTTGTTGAAGGATCCTAAAATTAACTATGTTAGATATGGTGAAAGATCTATTATAGCTATAAAAGGTACTCATCTCCTAGTGAAAAAATGTAGATATTATCTTCTACTTTTTCGGCAATGTTATTTCCATCTTTGGTCCGAACCGTATAGGGTCTGTTCTCATCAATTATCCAAGAATTGTTCTTCTTCTCCAGGTTATTTTCTGAGGGTTCGGATGAACCCTCTTTTTGTCAGAACAAAAATGCTAGATGAGTTATTCATCGCCGATCTTATTACCAATGAATTTGATCCAATAGTTCCGATTGTACCAATACTTGGATTATTGGCTAGAGAAAAATTCTGTGACGTATCAGGACGGCCAATTAGTAAATTGTCTTGGACCAATCTAACAGATGATGATATCCTCAATCGATTTGATCAAATTTGGAGAAATCTTTTTCATTACTACAGTGGATCCTTTGGTCGAGATGGTTTATATCGTATAAAGTATATACTTTCATTATCATGTGCTAAAACTTTAGCCTGTAAACATAAAAGTACGATACGTGTAGTTCGGAAGGAATTAGGTCCAGAACTCTTTCAAAAATCGTTTTCAAAAGAACGAGAATTTGATTCTCTGCCTTTTTCGTCAAAAGGGGCGGCCCGTTCGCAGAGAGAACGAATTTGGCATTCAGATATTCCCCAGATAAATCCCCTAGTTAATTCCTGGCAAAAGATACAGGATCTTAAAATAGAAAACTTATTTGATCAATGAAATGCTCTTTGAGTAATTGCCTCGATTCAGAATCATTTTTCTTTTTCTATCCGAGAACTAAAATGATTAGGAAATAGATACATTACATGGGGAAAGCCGTGTGCAATGAGAATTGCAAGCACGGTTTGGGGAGAGATTTCTCGCTCTTACTGATACTGAAGGAGCAGATCATCCACTCCATCCGACGAGCTCCGGGTTCGAGTCCCGGGCAACCCGGATCAAATTTCTGATAGGTACCTCTGTCCACTTATTCTGGTTCTGGATCTAATCAAGTTTTTTTCATATCTGTTCTCATTCCAATTGATCTACCATTCCTGGAACCAGTAATAAATAATTTTATGGAGTATCTAATCACAGATAGATCTATAGAGTGTGGAATATATGGATAGAATATAGAGGTATTTGAGATAGACTCTATATTCTATCCATATAGTATAGATCAGTATCTATCCCGTTGGGATAGATATTGAAATTCCATCCCAGATATTGGTTGACATTGATACATGGATCATATTATACTGTAAAATAACAAGCCTTATGCTTGGGAGCCTCTGATGATTTTATAAACGAAGTTCTGACCATGACCGCAATTATAGAAAGACGCGAAAGCGCAAATTTCTGGAGTCGCTTCTGCGACTGGATCACTAGCACTGAAAACCGTCTTTACATTGGATGGTTCGGTGTCTTGATGATCCCTACCCTATTGACCGCAACCTCTGTATTCATTATTGCTTTCATCGCAGCTCCTCCGGTAGATATTGATGGTATTCGTGAACCTGTTTCCGGTTCTCTTCTTTATGGAAACAATATTATCTCCGGTGCTATTATTCCTACCTCTGCAGCTATCGGATTGCACTTCTATCCAATCTGGGAAGCAGCTTCCGTCGATGAATGGCTATACAACGGGGGTCCTTACGAGCTAATCGTTCTACACTTCCTACTTGGTGTAGCTTGCTATATGGGTCGTGAGTGGGAGCTTAGCTTCCGTCTAGGTATGCGTCCTTGGATTGCTGTTGCATACTCAGCTCCTGTTGCAGCTGCTACTGCCGTTTTCTTGATCTACCCTATTGGTCAAGGGAGTTTCTCTGACGGTATGCCTCTAGGAATCTCTGGTACTTTCAATTTCATGATTGTATTCCAGGCTGAGCACAATATCCTTATGCATCCATTCCACATGTTGGGTGTAGCTGGCGTATTCGGCGGCTCTCTATTCAGTGCTATGCATGGTTCTTTGGTAACTTCCAGTTTGATCAGGGAAACTACTGAGAATCAGTCCGCAAATGCAGGTTACAAATTTGGTCAGGAGGAAGAAACCTACAATATTGTGGCTGCTCACGGTTATTTCGGCCGATTGATCTTCCAATATGCTAGTTTCAACAACTCCCGTTCTTTACATTTCTTCTTAGCTGCTTGGCCCGTAGCAGGTATCTGGTTTACCGCTCTAGGCATAAGCACTATGGCTTTCAACCTAAATGGATTCAATTTCAACCAATCTGTAGTTGACAGTCAAGGCCGTGTAATTAACACTTGGGCTGATATCATTAATCGTGCTAACCTAGGTATGGAAGTTATGCACGAACGTAATGCTCACAACTTTCCTCTGGATCTAGCCGCTGTTGAATCTATTTCAATAGGCGGATAATACTCTGATGGATT